TTACTCATGAGGAGAAATTACATTAACCAGCTTGAATGGTCATACTCAAAGAACTCGATTCTACTACCTTGGTATGTATATGTATCCCTATCTGGGGCTGGAACGTTTTCCCTTTCATCAATACAATAGGGAATCTCTTCTATATTGGTTTTCCGTTGGATAATACATCATGGGAGAAACATCTTCTCGAGTATGACTCGTCAGACTTGGATTGGGAGATAGAATAATGCATTCTGGAATTTCCTATGGCCCGAATCATTACAAATCCTATTCTCAATAAGATTTGCTCGGGTTATAAGAAAGAGAATCTCGGATTTATCACTCCTTTGTTTTGGGATAAGTACTAAACTAATAAGTACTAATAGAGTCTATGTGGAAGGGGAAAGAAAGAACAAATGGAAACAGATACAGATAATAAACAAGAGAGAAGAAACAAAGTTCTTCTTTCTCTAGCATCAGAGATATTATCTATAGGTTCTCTATCGTAGACTTAGGGACATAAGAGTTTATCCGTGCACCTAGTCTTTCACCCTATTCAATCCAAAAAGAGACGGAATCGGAAAGTCTCCAATACAAGATATTTATGAGAGACATGTTTTAAGAGAATCGAAGCTACTTTCACCCAACGTATCTGTAACCCTATCCAACCTCTAACTATATCAGATTAGTACATTGGCACCCTACCGAAACGGGATATACAACTGACATTAATCAAATAGACCCATCTGCAATTAGCATTAGATTACCAGTACCTACTCCATAGTATAGATGAAATATGCGCCCTCGTCATTTCTTTGGATCAACGTTGGAATACAACCGGATGGAATCTGTGTCATGCGTTGCTAGTAACAACAGCTTGACCCCTTTGAGCTCTCGTGGTATAATCTTCTTCCCACAGAACCCAAGATTCTGGTCCACGAAAGACGTAGGGAATGAGATGGTTGACTTGTGTCAACAGATCATCACAGGATGGGCTAACCAAGCCAAAATCATCGAGATAACAGAGTCCTTTCTTTTATTCTCTGCCTATATTATATCCCTATCTGATAGAGATAGATATCCTTATAGGTTACTGAACCCCTCTCAGCCTCAGATAGCCTCGTTGCAACGAACGAAAGAATGAAAGCCAAATCGAATCAAAGATCTCTTTAGAATGGATTCTCTCTTGAACGGTGATTAATAACATGGATAAGCTTATACTAACCCGTCAATCTCCTGTATATTCGATCTTTTGAATCGTATTCTAGTGAAAACAGAATAAGGATCTTATTAGCATAGCAAATCTAGCCATTGAATTGAATAGCAATATCTATTTGCTTCTAGTAAGGTTAAAGGCGAAACAGAATCTCCTCGTTTCTTCACTTATCCCTTACCTTATTAATTAAGGATACGTCATTAGTCAATCGATTGAGAAAATACGGAGAGAAGAAGAAGGAATAGAAACAAAGAGTAGAAGGAGGTTGATAAGAAGCAAATCGAGTATGGGGATTCTTTTCTAGATCCTTTTGGGAAACAATTGAAGAGAGAGGAAAAAGGCTTGTCCTTCTATGCTGAATAGAGATTCTTAATAGAGACCGAATGGCGAGGAGCCGTATGAGGTGAGAATCTCATGTACGGTTCTGTAGAGTGACATTGAAACCAACTCATCCGTCAACTATTCCACAACTACACCAAAAAAACCTAACTCTGCCCTACGTAAAGTCGCCAGAGTTCGATTAACTTCCAAGTTCGAGGTAACAGCTTATATACCAGGTATTGGCCATAATTTGCAAGAACATTCTGTTGTCCTTGTAAGGGGCGGAAGGGTTAAAGACTTACCTGGTGTAAGATATCATATTGTTAGAGGAACTTTAGATGCTGTAGGCGTAAAGGATCGTAAAAAAGGGCGTTCTAGTGCGTTGTAGAGCATTGTCGTAACTTGTATCATCGCAATGATTCCGTATCAATTCTTCTGATATGTTAAATGGATAGCTGACCCGATAGTATAATGAGATTATTGACAGGGGACCGAAGCCTGCTATTACAGAGATTGATTAGAATCTATCTATTCGTAAAAAACGACTTGATATCTAAGGTATTACAGATTCCATTCTAACATCCTAATAGGTTGAGTCTCACCTGAACTCCTTTCTATTAATAAGATCTTCGGATGTCTCCTCTCTCTTAGAACGGGTTCGGACTAGAATTCTGAAGATTAAGGGAAGATTTTGCATCTAGTAATTGGATCAATAAACCTACGGATATTCTTAGTACGATGAATGAAATACAAGATTCTTTCTCTTCTACTCATAGGAGAATGGAGGGGAAACGGATACTCAATGCATAACGAGTAAATATGATTCACCGAAGCAATCCAAAATACCTTCATCTCTCTATTGAATCATATGGAAAGCTGTATTCGATGAAAGTCGTACGTACAGTTTGGAGGGAGATCCTCGACTAACCGGCGGATCCACCCTACAATATGGAGTGAAGAAGCCAAAATAAGATGAGAAGATACAGTTGCTTGGGGTAGGATTGAGATCTGACACGCCTGCAAACCCATTTCACATCGGAGCAATAGAGTGAACAAAAAGAGAAATATAGAATCGGATCCAATTTATCGCAATTGATTAGTGAATATGTTGGTTGATCGTATCCTTAAGGATGGCAAGAAATCACTAGCTTATCAGATTCTCTATCAGGCTATGAAGCGCATCAAGGAAAAGACAAATAGGAATCCACTGTCTGTTCTACGACAAGCAATACGTAGGGTAACTCCCGATATAGTAACAGAATCCAAACGTGTAGGCGGCTCGACTTATCGGGTTCCCGTTGAGGTAGTACCTGCAGAAGGAAAAGCTTTGGCTATCCGATGGTTATTAGCCGCGTGTAGAAAACGCTCAAGTCGAAGTATGGCTCTAAGATCAAGTGATGAATTAATGGATGCTGCCAGAAATTATGGTAGTGCCGTACGGAAGAGAGAGGAGACTCACAAGATGGCGGAAGCTAACAAGGCTTTTGCTCATTTCCGTTAGTCTCAGGTTTGTCTCAATCCACAAAGAAGAGGTTGTGGATTGAAACCCTCAACCTTATCTTATAGAGCGCAGGGTATTATCAAAATACGCGAGGAACATATGGACAAGCAGGAATCACACAATGAAGAAAGAGAAGTATCTAAGGCATAACAATGAAGAATCTAGAATAGTAATATGACCCAGTTCTAAGATATCTTAGAGAGAAACAGTGTATCTATCTTGTCTCTTTTCCCATTCATTGACCTGAATATTTCTCTAAAGATTACTCATTGCGTTGGTTGAACAAGAATATTGAGATGCTATGGTTTTCGAGATATAGAACAATTCAAATAATTAGTGGACTTATCGACTAAATACGAAATACGAGAAGAATTACTCTATTTCCAACTATCAGATTTATACTATGAAAAATATGGATTCTTTTCTCTTCTATGGTAATTCATCGATTCTTCCTGAATGTAGTTTGATTATCAGCCTAATAATAATCGTTATTATCGATTCAGTATCTAAAGGAAAAGATACACTTCTGCTTCACCGAATATCATTAACATCCTTAGTCACTAGCATAATACTCTTATTGGGTCAATGGGAAACAGGATCTGTTCCGATTGCCTACGCCAGTCTCCAGATCAACACCTTTAACAATATCTTCAGACTGCTCCTCTTGATCTGTTCATTATTATCCGTCTTACTATCATTCGATTACATACGATGTACAAAAACAGCTTTAACAGAATTCTCATTATTCATATTAACTGCAGGTTTAGGGGGGATGTTTCTATGTTGTGCAAATGATTTGGTAACTATTTTCGTAGCCTTAGAGTGTTTAAGCTTGTCTTCTTATCTATTATCTGGATACATGAAGAAGGATATAAGATCTAATGAAGCGACGATGAAATTCTTATTAATCGGTGGAGCAAGTTCGTCCATTTTAGTCTATGGTTTCTCTTTATTATACGGATTATCCGGTGGAGAGACTCAACTCTATAAGATAGTCGATGGACTTCTATCTACTGGAATGTATAATTCTATTGGAATCTATATTTCTATCACGTTTATTGTGGTAGGGATGGGTTTTAAGCTCTCGTTAGTTCCATTTCATCAATGGACTCCTGATGTCTATGAAGGAGTGTGATTCGTTCGAGGAAGAAAATCGACTCATCCTGGATTCTCTTGGAAGAATTGATTGGCTTCTGTATAATATCCTACAGACATGTGAAGAGGATATGAACCTCTCCAAATCACTATTTGTATGAATGACTAACTCTTACCAAAAACCCCATAAATCTGTGAGAAACACTTAGACTTGAATTGTTTCACATAGATATAAATAAGGTAGAACAGAGTGAGAAAGGAGAGAAGTACAACCCAATAGAGAACTCTTCTCTATCTCTTGATTTTTCTCATAGTTTCTTTATTAGGGGTAGGTGTCACGAAGAATGAATAGACGATGCAACGGAAAGGATATCTTATCCATCATCTATAGAAGAGGATTCTTTTCTTTCTGGAAATAAATGTCAATTCAACCAGTTTCCATCCTTCAGGGACTGTAGGTATAGTAAAAGAGAGCATTCGTCAAAAGAGATTGCCCCAAGATAATAATATCATGCCTGTTAAGAACGAAGAAAATCATATTCTCTTTCTCCTGTCTAATATATCTCTTATATTCTCCTATCTCCTCTATCTTTTCTTGGTTTTGGGATAAAGAAATGGAGAGATTAGAAGATGGATGGAGACTCTAGATTAATGAGAAAGGATTCCTCGAGAAGCTAACAAACAATTAGTACTCATATTGAATGATTGAAAAAGAGAAGATAGAAGAAGTAGATTTGAGACATACACGAGGAAGGTTCTAAGAGCAATAAGAGAAAGAAATCTCTTATGAACTAGGAGCCGTGTGAAGTAAGAATTTCATGCACGGTTCTGAATGAGCGGTAAGATCGAGAATCTTCTTTCCGACTCTGACTCTCCTACACCAGTTGTTGCTTTTTTCTCTGTGACTTCTAAAGTAGCAGCTCTCGCTTTATTGACACGGATCTTCCGTATTATTTTTTCATATCTATCTGGTGAATGGCATATTGCTCTAGGAATATTAGCTATTCTTAGCATGATATTGGGAAATCTCATTGCTGTTACTCAAATAAGCATGAAACGTATGCTAGCATACTCCTCTATAAGCCAAATCGGATATATTATGATTGGAGTACTTGCTGCAGATCCTGATAATGGCTATGCAAGTATGATAACCTATACGTTTATTTATATATTCATGAATCTTGGAACTTTTGCTTGTATCACTTTATTCAGTTTACGGACTGGAACTGATAATATTAGGGACTATGCAGGATTATACACAAAGGATCCTGTTCTAACATTCTCTCTAGTCCTATGCTTACTATCCCTGGGGGGTATCCCTCCATTAGCAGGTTTCTTCGGGAAGCTCTATCTCTTTTGGCATGGATGGAAAGCTGGTTTGTATTCATTAGTTCTAATAGCGTCATTACAAGTGTCATTTCTATATATTATTATCCAAAGATAATCAAGCTAATGTTCACTGGAAAGAGTGACACATCAACAATTTACGTACAGGATCCATCAGTCTCTTCATATACTTCAATCTCGAAGAGTTCCATTGAAATAACTATGATTGTTTGTGTACTAGCATCAACCTTATTAGGTATAGTAATAGATCCCATTATTGAGATTACACAGAATACCCTATTCTAAACCCATTTTAGAACCCATTTCAAATTGTCACACGGAAGAATGTGCAATAATGGAATCTTTCTGCCAGTGCAAGAAACTCCTGTGAAAGATGCTGCCGATACATCCTTCTTCTTTTTTCTATCGAATAGTCTTTCTCCTTATGTTCTAGAAAGCGGAATATTGAAGAATCCTAGAACGGTCATCTCACTGTCCTTATCATTCGAAGAGATTGGGAATGGAGAGACAAGGACCCTCCCCAATCTCTCCAGGTTGTTCTCAGTCTCGGAAATATCCACCCGACCCTGGCCTGGTATTGTCTCGATCCAAGGGTTCATCAGCATTTGATACTCCTCGAATGGAAGCGGTGGAAGGACTGAATCGAACAAAGAATCGAGGGATCAGGATTAGTAAGAGGCATCTAATAGATTCAAAGAATTCGTCCATTGATCGTAATAGGATTTCTTTGGTTAACTCGGAGATTGGCCTAATCTATTGGCATTGAATCGTTCACCCCCTTCTCTTTGTTTTTGCTCCAACCCTATGGTTCAATCCTCTGCAGTGCAGTATTCCAAGCATCGAATTCTCTTCTAATGAAAAGAGTTAGATATTATTCAGTGATTTTCAACAAATCCTGGATCCGCATCATTAATGGATCTGGTAAACTTTATACTATCCACGAATAATACGCAGGTTCTATATGTTCACTGGTGGGCATGTAGTCAACTTGTAGCTCTTAGAGACAATTGCTTAAGAATCATCCGATAGAGCTCATCCTGTTTATTCATTAGTTAGAGATCATACCATACATGATACTGGATTTTTATCTTCAACATCCTATCTCTAACCTCTTCTATAAGAAGATCCCAGATAAATGGAATCCTTTGTACTCTTTATTCAGAGGTTTTTGAGTATAGCCTTTTAGGCAGTTAGATAGAAACTCTGATTCGATTCTTTCATAGCATGGAAAGGTTGGATCGATCTGGTTTGATTTGCACCTTTATAGAGATTCTGCTACCTCGGATTCAAAGACAATTAGATTGCTACTCCTCGAGTATTGTGATAGACTACAGTCAATCAATCTGCTTCTACCTAGGCCTGAGACTGAAAAGATCTATGTCAACAAAGCTTGACAGGTAGAGAGTGATGGGATATAATACTATCCGAGAAGCAAAGCAACACCAGGGTTTCTTCTCCTATTCTTATTAAATTTTTCTAATACACTCTCTTACAATCAAGAGAAGATATATGTCTTAGATGCTGAATCAATAGGGGAGGATTAGAGGATAGAAGAGAGGGAAGCCTCGAGAGTGAAACGGTAGACACGCTAGATTCAAAATTGGGAAGAGGGAATAGAAGAATCAAAGAGGTTCAAATCCTCTTCGAGGTAACAGGTCTTGCTTGCACCTTTGGTGCTTTCAAACTCTCAATCCTATTATTAAACGGGACAGTAGAAGGATAGGGACTTCGATTGATCGAATCAGATCCTGATTGGATTATTGAGTCACATACTAAGATATCTAACCCGGTGTGCTAATGTGTTGGATGAATTTTTAGAATGTAAAGATTGAAAAAAAAAAGGATGGAATACTCTTCTTTCTATCTGTATCGATTATTGAGGGATTGACGGATTGACTCAGTAAAAGAAGAACAGAAGAAAATATATTCCTTCTACTGAATCAATATGTCAATCAATCTATAAATCTATAAAGCCTAGATTGATGAGATTGATTCCATTGCAGCATCCATGGCTGAACGGTTAAAGCACCCAACTCATAATTGGCGAATTCACAGGTTCAACTCCTGTTGGATGCAAAAAAAAAAGGACTTAATGCTTTGCTTACTAAAATACTTATTAAAGATAATGAGCTATAAAATAGAATACGAATAATAATTGTAAAAAAACTATACAGTAATATCCGTAAAAGGGCAATTTTCTATAAACAAAAAAGAATGATTAGTCTTTACCAACAAAAGGGAAAAGGGCGTTATGGATAATTTAATAAATCAAGTACTCACAGAAAAAACTATCCGTTTATTACAGTAAAATCAGTATACTTTTGACGTAACTCTAAAACAAAATAAAATCCAATTAAAAGATTGGATTGAACAATTCTTTCAGGTAAAAGTAAAAAGTATAAATAGTCACCGACTTCCTATTAAGAGAAAAAACAAGGAAAAAAGCCTTAAAAGTCATACCTCTAAAAAAAGAATTATTATCACCCTCAAAAAGAACTATTCTATTCCACTCTTCTTAACTGAATAAATTCATTAAAATAATATACAAGCTTAAGACATAAAAGATATAAAAAAAAAGGAAAGAGAACTATGCATATTTGATTTTATAAATCTTACACACCAGGAACGCGAAACCGATCAATCGCAACTTTTGAAGGTGTAACAAGATGTAAACCTACTAAGAAATTAACATATGGTAAGAATCCAGAAACCGGACGTAATAACAGAGGGGTTATAACTAGTAGACATAGAGGGGGTGGACACAAACGTTTATATCGTAAGATTGACTTTCGAAGGAACAATATAGAAGTTCTTGGGAGAATAGCAAGTATTGAATATGATCCAAATCGTAATGCACATCTATGTTTGGTGAATTATATAGACGGTGAAAAACGATATGTTATACATACTCGGGGATTAAGTATAGGAAATACAATAATATCTAGTCCAAAAGCCTCTATTTCAAATGGAAATGCCCTACCTTTGAGTGCGATTTGAATAAATGATTCACGTATTCGGAAACAACCGATTGAGTTTGAAACTAAACCCATAAACCTGTCACTGAATCAGAATTTTTTGCTATTCTGTTATAAACCTTCAAAAGAAAACTTAAGGGGAACAAAAGCGGGTGATCAGGTTTACTAGTGCATTAACCTGTAAAGGTAAGATAATATGGAGAAGATGAAATAATCTTAAACACGGAAAAAAAATATAAGGGCATTGATTCTTTCCTGAATACGGTCATGGAGAGACTCGGAGCAAGTTATAATAATCAATCTGACGGTCAAGGGCAGAATTGAAAAGAAAATAATAAAATATTGCATCTTTAGAATACTGATATAAAATCTTATTTATATTTACTACATGAGTGTCTCCTAAGTTATCAAGAACATAAGAGTTAGCGTGAATTATTGAATTCAATCATTCTGTTGCTAAATGAACAGATTGAAAGACACAAGCCAGATGACGGCCATAAGACCAAGGATATAACGAGACATTCATAAATTTGGAACTTATTCACTTAATAAGTACTGATTATTCTTAACAATAAAGAAAAAGAGATCGTTCTCCGATATCTAGAGAGCTGTATGCCTCTAAAAAGGCTCGTACAGTTCGGGAAGAGATTCTTTCTTTTTTTTTTATATTTTTTAATATAAGAATAGCTAAATAAAGAAAAAAAGAGTCTACTTCAACCAAAATACCCTTGGGTACAATCATACATAATATAGAGTTAATATCTGGAAGAGGCGGACAAATAGCTCGAGCAGCTGGTACCACAGCCAAAGTGATTGCAAAAGAAGGCCAGCTAGCCACATTACGATTACCTTCTGGTGAAGTTCGTTTAATATCTCAGAACTGTATGGCTACTATAGGACGAGTTGGAAATGCAGATATTAATAATAAGTTTTTAGGTAAAGCTGGGTCTAAACGATGGTTGGGTAAACGACCCAAAGTACGAGGTACCGCTATGAATCCCGTAGATCACCCACATGGAGGAGGAGAAGGTAGAACACCAATAGGTAGAAAAAAGCCTTCAACTCCTTGGGGATATAATACACTTGGACAAAGAAGTCGTCGATATAAAAGATATAGTGATTCATTTATTATCCGACGTCGCAAAAGTAATTAATTACTAAAATCATAATAATAAATAAACAAAAGGCAATCGATTATGGCACACCTGTTGCGAAAAGGTCCTTTTGTAGCTAATCATTTAATACGAAGGATTCAAAACCTTAATATACGAAAAGAAAAAAAAATAATAGTAACCTGGTCTCGCGCCTCTGCAATAGTTCCAATCATGATTGGTCATACCATTGCTGTTTATAACGGACAAGAGCATTTACCTATCTATATAACAGATCGTATGATAGGGCATAAACTGGGAGAGTTTGTCCCCACTCGTAGTTTCCGCGGACATGCTAAAATTGATAAGAGATCACGTCGTTAATCATCAAACAGGGTTCGAAAGAAAAAACACCAGAAACATGAAAAATGGAAACACAAGCTTCATCAAAAAATATTAAGATGTCGGCTACTAAGGTGCGACGAATCATTAACCAGATTCAAGGTTGTTCATATGAAAAAGCACTTGTACTCCTAGAATTCTTACCACATAGAGCATGCTATCCTATCTTACAACTGATTGTTTCTGCAGCTGCAAACGCTGCTCATAACCTTAGATTAAGTAAGTCTAAACTCTTTATTACTGGAGCGCAAGTCAATAAAAGTACTTATCTGAAAAGATTTCGACCTAGAGCTCAAGGACGAGGTTACCCAATAAGAAAACCTACCTGTAATATAACTATTAGACTGAAAGAGATTGATTAAATACTAAAAGACATAAGAAACTTGAATTATAGGCCTTAAGGCTAAGATATCAAAATCTAGGAAGATACATATGGGACGAAAGATTCATCCACTTGGTTTTTGACTTGGTGTAAATCAGAAGCATTATTCTTATTGGTTTGCACAAACAAAAGATTATCCGAGGTTCCTCAAAGAGGATAAAGAAATACGTACATTAATTGAGAAATCTGCACAGAAAATCCCAGAACTCTATTCCGATTTCTATCTTAGAGGAATTGCACACATAGAAATAAAACGAAAAACAGATCTAATTGATATTGAGATATATACCGGATATCCCGAGTTACTCTTTGAAGAGCGTATTAATCAGTTGAAAAGAAATATAGGAGAATTCCTGGATTTCAAGAAAAAAGATTGTAAAGTTCAAATAATATTAAAGAATATTAGCCAACCCTTTGGAGAACCAAGGATTTTGGCAGAGCGCATTGCTTCACAATTAGAGAGTAGAGTTGCTTTTCGACGGACTATGAAGAAAGCAATTGAACTTGGTACAAAAACAAACCTTAATGGTATTAAGATACAGATAGCAGGACGTCTAAATGGTAATGAAATGGCTCGTGTTGAATGGGCTCGAGAAGGAAGAGTTCCTCTACAAACCATTAGAGCTCCTATTCATTATTGGTACCATCCAGCTCAAACTATTTATGGAGTTTTAGGAATAAAGGTTTGGATATTCCGAGATATAGAATCAACAATTTAAAGTTATTACACAAATGACAGATGACCTATTAGTTAGAATCTATAGCAGCTTATTCTATTCCATATATTCCACATCAATAATAGACATATAAATTAAATCAAATAAAATCTTTGTACATTTTTGCTATGCTTAGTGTGCGACTCGTTCAACTACAGTTTCTTTGTTCGTAGCTAAAACTGATTGACAACTCGATTGTTAAAAGCTAAAGGTGCCAATCCCTGCTGCGTGTAAAACAACAACAATCGGATCACTAGAAAGAGTCTATAAATCAAAAGAAGGAATCTAAATACTTTCTCTCTTGATCAAAGCAAAGACAGGTAGCAAATCAATCTGTAAATTTTTAAAACATTCTAAGATTAGGACAGAAAAGAACAGATTAATTGATATCTTCTACAGACGTATGGTTAACTATTTAACTTTCAAAAAGCAGTGTAATAAGCATATATCATAAATAACCTTTAGATTGATTGATATTGATGAAATCAATCTATTTTATAAAACAAAGAAAGCGAGCTATGAATCACTGAATACTAAATAAAGAGATTTTATGAAAGAAAGGATTACAAAGATCAAAGAGCTCCACTGCCGAGAAAGAACCCAAGCGCTTATAATAAGAAACTAAAAAACGATCGAACCTACGAATCAACATAACTATTCGATAGATAGGATGGCGAAAGAAACCTGTGTTCTTAAGAGTCGGAACGGAATAATCTGATAAAAAAAGAATTGAGTCGATTTTCGCACATGGTTTGATTACCTAATCATCTCAAGATTCACAACAATCAATAAAAAGGAAAGAAGAGAATCTTGAATAGGAATAATAAGCATTTTTATCTAAGATATGCTGATATTTATGAGGTATTATATTATTTGTGAATCAAACCCCATAGGAGCCGGATGAAAGGAGACTATCACGTCCGGTTTTGTAGTAGAGATAGAATTATTCTGTTGCTGTCGACTATAACCCCAAACGAACAAAATTTCGTAAACAACATAGAGGAAGATTAAAAGGAATCGCACTTCGCGGTAATCAAGTTTCTTTCGGAAGATTTGCTCTCCAAGCACTCGAACCCGCTTGGATTACAGCTAGACAAATAGAATCAGGAAGGCGGGCAATCACTCGCTATGCTCGTCGTGGCGGTAAATTATGGATACGTATCTTTCCCGATAAACCAATAAGTATGAGGCCTGCAGAGACGCGTATGGGATCAGGTAAGGGATCTACAGAATATTGGGTATCTATAGTTAAACCGGGTCGAATCCTTTATGAGATTAGTGGAGTACCTGAAAATATAGCTATAGCTGCAATGAAAATAGCATCTTATAAAATCCCTATAAAGACTCAAATAGTCACTCCTGATACTCAATAAACTAAAAATATTAATAAAAAAAAAAGAAAAAGATATCTAATAATAAATTTTCTATCTTTTTCCCTTCGATATCTTACTTATTTTATCTTGATTCTAAAATAGAAAAAGAAGTATATAAGAATTGAGAAGAGATAACTCGAATAACAAGAAAAACTGGATGGAATTATCTCTTTTCCTATATCCATAATCAAACTAATAATGCATTATTCAATTTTCTCTTGATTACTAAAATGATCCAACCCCAAAGTTTTTTGAATGTAGCAGATAATAGTGGAGCTCGAAAATTAATGTGTATTCGAGTATTGGGAACCAGTAATCGTAGATATACAAGCATTGGTGACACTATTATAGCTGTGATTAAAGAAGCAATACCCAATATGCCTCTCAGAAAGTCAGAAGTAGTTAGAGCAGTAGTTGTATGTACTCGTAAAGGAATGAAACGTGAAAATGGAATGATTCTTAGGTTTGACGACAATGCAGCCGTTGTTATCAATCAAGAAGGAAACCCGAGAGGAACCAGAGTTTTTGGCCCAGTCGCACGAGAATTGCGGGAATATAAATTTACTAAGATAGTTTCGTTAGCTCCTGAGGTATTGTAATAAATAAAACTAGAACAGATTGAGATTGTCGAGCCAATTGAATCGACAGTCTCAATCTTAATAATATCTGTTGTGATTAGAGATCTGATTAACCTAAAATCACAGAAAATATAAGAGATAAAATCTGCTTATTTTAGAAGAATATTCTTAGATTTTCTGATAAATTGTTTTAATGATTAATAAAAATATTAAAGGATAAAAAAAACGACCTATATTTAATAAAATAAATATATAGATCAGAAATACTAAATAGAGTGAATATCAATCAAAAAGATTAGTCGTTAGATGACAAAACACGTTGAATTCTATCATTTCATAATTGATAACTAATTAATATTCTATGAATAACGATACTATTTCTACTATGATTACTCTTCTACGAAATGCCAACATAAGAAGAAAGACTACAGCCCAAATACCTGCAAACACTGTAACCAAACGTATTGTTAGAATATTATTGGAAGAAGGTTTTGTAAAAGATATTGCAGAACATAGAGAGAATAAAAAAAATCTTCTGGACGTGACGTTGAAATATTAAGGAAAGAAAAAAAAACCATATATTACAGCTCTTAAACGCATTAGTAAACCCGGTTTAAGAATTTATTTGGGTCATAAAAGAATACCAAGAGTATTAGGAGGCATGGGGATTGTAATTTTATCAACTTCTGACGGACTTATTACAGATCGCGAAGCTCGACAAAGAAAGATTGGAGGAGAAATTTTATGCTACGTTTGGTAATTCATAGAATCAACTCTTTTCTTAACACGACAGAATTCTTTTTTATAGTCTAAAAGAGATATGTTTTCTGAATTATGAAGAAACAAAATCTGATTGATGTAGAAGGTACAGTTACGGAATCACTACCTAATGCCATGTTTCGAGTATCCTTGGATAATGGATGCCAAGTTTTGACTCACATATCAGGAAAGATCAGACGTAATTACATAAGGATATTACCGGGAGATAGAGTAAGGGTCGAATTGAGCCCCTATGATCTTACTAAAGGTCGTATTACTTATCGTCTTAGAAATAAGCAAGTGAATGGAATTCAATAATGAAATGAGTTCTTTTTGAATCCTAAACACTATATTTATTTAGTTTAATCTATTCATTACATTAGAAATAAAGCAAGAAAAGAACTATTGTTTGATCCATTCGAAGATTCATCAGATCCTTGGTTATAGATACGAAAATCCGTACCTCTGTTCGTAAAATATGTGAAAAGTGCCGACTTATTCGTAGACGACGACAAATTATGGTAATTTGTTCCAACCCAAAGCATAAACAAAGGCAAGGGTAAAAACAGCATATGATATTCAAGTGATTAATTATAACAAATTATAGTTATAGTTCGTTTATTATTAGGAATTACTTAATTTTCATTATGATAAAAACTCCAAAAAGAATCAACCCACGTAAAGCAAAGCGCAGGATACCTAAGGGCGTTATCCACATTCAAGCAAGTTTTAATAATACAATTATTACTGTTACAGATGTTCGAGGACAAGTTGTTTCATGGTGCTCTGCTGGCGTATGCGGATTCAAAGGTACGAGAAAAAGTACCCCATTTGCTGCACAGACTGCGGCAGAAAGTGCTATTCGTACATCAATTGATCAAGGTATGGAACAGGCAGAAGTAATGATAAGTGGACCTGGTCCAGGAAGAGATACAGCTTTACGGGCTATTCGCAGAAGTGGTATAATCTTGAGTTTCGTACGTGATGTAACTCCGATGCCCCATAATGGATGTCGACCCCCTAAGAAAAGACGTGTCTAAATGCCTAAATATTGAATACTAAATACTGAATATATGTGATCAGAAATTAACGAGGGGTCTATCTATGATTCAAGATGAAATACCAATCTCTACTCAAATAATTCAATGGAGCTGTATTGAATCCAAAGTGGAAAATAAACGTCTTCATTATGGCCGTTTTGCCATATCTCCCTTGAAGAGAGGACAAGTGAATACTGTGGGAATGGCCATGCGCAGATCTTTACTAAGTGAGGTGGGTGGGACAGGTATAACATATGCAAGATTTGAAACAGTTAGCCATGAATATTCTACAATAACGGGTATTTAAGAAACAATACATGATATTCTAGTTAATCTAAGAGAAATTGTACTTCGAAGTGATTCTTACGATATCTAAAAAGCATTTCTATGTGTAAATGGTCCTAAAAAGATAACGGCTAGTGATATATCATTACCATCTTCAGTAAAAGTCATTGACGATTCACAATACATAGCTACCATTACTCAATCAATCTCTTTGAATATAGAACTCAAAATTGAGAAAGATCGTGGATATCGCGTAATAGATTCACAAGGATACGAGTTTGGGGAATTTCCTATCGATGCCATATTCATGCCTGTTCTAAATGTAAATTATAGTGTTCATCAATTCGGAAATAATAAAGAAATGTCAGAGATTTTATTCATTGAAATATGGACAAATGGTAGTTTGACCCCAAACGAAGCATTCTCTGAAGCTTCTAAGAACCTTATTGATTTATTTCTTCCTTTCTTGCATACTAAACACGAAGACATTGTTCAAAATAGTCGGGATCCACTAAATTCGACAGAATTGTCTTATCCCTCCAATAATGAAATTAGTGGATTAATAACAGAAGAAGCGACACTTAAGCATATATTCATTGATCAATTGGAATCGCCTGCTAGAGCTTATAATTGTCTCAAACGAATTGATATACATACAATCTCAGATCTATTGGATTATAGTCAAGAAGACTTGCAAAGAATCAAGAATTTTGGAAGGAAATCCATAGATCAGGTATCAAAAGCTTTACGGGAACGTTTTTCTATAGATCTACCTAAGAATAAATCGTATATTAACCGAAAGAAGGAAAATGAATCCTAATTTAAGAATGTCCTTAATATCTTATCTTTTTCTAACTTCATCCTTTAGGACTCTGTACTCTTTTTATATTTACAAGAAAGATTGGAAATAGTAAAGAATCAATGTGAGTAAAAGAAAATTAAAGGAGGTTAGAAGATTGAATAATTTCTTATTGGTTCTTTTTAAGAACCAATAAGAAATTATTCAATCTATTCTTTTACCTAGAATTAGAATAATCCCAACGTTAAAGATCCATCAATAGGTAATGTTGCTCCGATCCCTAACCAAATAGCTACAACAGTGCCAATCATAAAGACTGTTGTAGCTACTGGACGTCGGAACGGATTTTGGAATCTATTAACATTCTCAAGGAAAGGTACAATTAATAGACCTGCAGGTACTGATGCCATTAAAAGAACACCCAATAGTTTATTAGGTACTGTACGAAGTATTTGGAATACAGGAAAGAAATACCATTCAGGTAATATCTCTAAAGGAGTTGCAAAAGGATTTGCTGGTTCACCGATCATTGAGGGTTCTAAAACTGCCAAACCTACAGTACATGCAACGGTTCCTAGGATTACTACAGGAAATATATACAAAAGATCATTTGGCCAAGCAGGCTCTCCATAATAATTATGTCCCATGCCTTTTGCTAACTTTGCTCTTAGAACAGGATCATTCAAGTCAGGTTTCTTAGTTATTGGGATAGATTCTTTTATTTATTCCCCCGGTTGAATCGGACATGAAAATTTTTTATCAGCCGGCTCGAGCAACTCAACTTTTGGATTATTTATCTTCCAGAATTCATAATAAAACGAGGAGAGGACTCACACTCGTTTATTATCTGTGGAATCCTTGATGTGAGAATAACTGAATACCATATCAAATTGGTGCTTATTATCCAAGTCAGCTTAAAATCTGATTGATGCGCTTCTTGGATGATCTTATACCCTCTATATTACTTTGCTTTATATCTATTGTAGACAGTTACAACGACATAATATTTTTGCTAATCAAGTATAATACAGGATCTTAATTTGTTGGAACTTTGGCTTTATATTTTTTAGATTGTTCTTTCACTCCGATGGTCTCTCTTGATTATAATGGATACAAAGGAAATGAATGTGTTCCAAAAACCATATTGTTAGATATACATATAGGGCATCCAGTTTATTGTAGAAATCTGGAGTTCATAGTAATTAGATATCCATATTTTTGGTATTTAACGGAGCCTTCCAAAACAAAAGATTAGTTGGATTCAATCATAAAAAGAATTCTCTATGATACCCAGGGGGGTTCAATCTCCAAGTTTTAGACTCTAATTCTCAAGATTCAATTAGAGGGGATTGGAAAAGAGACACATCTATAGATGTGGCAGCACTCGATAAAATATCTGCGTAGCCTATGTTTTGGAACAAGTCACACACTCCCATAATCCAAATATCTCCTAAAAAAAGATGGCTCAATCTCTTCTTTTTGTCAACCGAATCAAGATAAAAGAAGAAGTCCACTCAAATAAGAATCCTTAAATTTAATGCATTCTCATGTTAGTGGCAATAGAACGTTAAGTTTTCTATCCTTTATATATATTTGTAATATATTCTTTTAAGATCTATAGATAACTCGATTCATTCTTTCATCTTAAATATTATGCATCTGAATGGTTATAAAGGGCCAGAGATGCCTTGTTTACGAATCATCAAGAAATGCATCAACATAAAAACAGCAGTAAGAAGGGGTAATACAAAAGTATGTAAACTGTAGAAACGAGTCAATGTAGATTGACTGACACTAACACTTCCCCTTAATAACTCTACTAACGGAGATCCTATAATAGGGATAGCTTCTGGTACACCGGTTACAATTTTAACTGCCCAATAACCAATCTGATCCCAGGGTAAAGAGTATCCAGTTACACCAAAAGATACGGTTGATACAGCTAGAATTACGCCTGTCACCCAAGTCAGTTCACGAGGTTTTTTAAATCCTCCCGTAAGATAAACGCGGAATACATGTAAGATCATTGTTAGGACCATCATACTAGCTGACCATCGATGAACCGATCGTATTAACCACCCAAAATTGACCTCAGTCATTATATATTGAACTGAGGAAAAAGCTTCTGTGACGGTTGGTCGATAATAGAAGGTCATTGCAAAACCAGTAGCTACCTGAACAAGAAAACAGGTCAACGTGATTCCTCCTAAGCAATAGAATATATTTACATGAGGAGGAACATATTTGCTAGTAATGTCATCGGCAATCGCTTGAATCTCAAGACGCTCTTCAAACCAATCATATACTTTATTAAGATAGGTAAGTCTTTTTTTTTTTGAATCCCCCTTTATAAACTGTACATGGAAATCAATCTCCATACAGCTTGAACAACAATATTTGAGTCACTCTTCGATTAGTTGAATATTTTCTCTTGATTTATTACAAACTTTAAATAAAAACGAGAATAGTCGTCTAATCCATGGAGAAAAACTTATCTTGCTTCATTCTCATGTTATCTCTCATTCTTTTTGGGAATAAGGATCTATAGTTTATTGAGAAATCTTTTTCTCATATCGATCGAGCTTTAATCGATAGATTTTATCTCGTTTCAATATCACTATCTAGGTATCTATGAACCTTGGATCTCTACTATACTTCGACAAATCCTTTTAGTACTTGGGGTAAGAGAATCGGATGGGTAATAATTCGCTCTTTTTTTTGTTCGATTTCCATCTTGCAAAACAAATTATATAAGAATATAAGCAAGATTCTTTCTAATCTCTTAGAATATACTAGTAAGACATAAGTAAAAAGAAGTAAATGTTCTAATTCTTTGATTAGATTGAGACTGAAATTCTCTTTCACTAATATTTACTATAATGATCTTGTAACGAAGTTTGAATAATGGATTTATATAGATTGATCATAGTTCAACCATTATTAATTAAGATAAATATTTATTCTTGCGCTTTCGATGCTACTACTTAGGTCTTATCTAGCAAGATTACATTACCGTTCCTATTGATAATAGATCGTTTATCTATCATACCAGATTGATTAGGTCGAGTCACACACCCATAATGTCAAGACCTTTGAAAAGAATAAATAAATTACACGATTTGACTACCTATTCTGATATTTTGAGACGAGCTATTTTTCATTGTGATCCCCGAGTTACTCTAACTACGGGGTTTTTAAGAGCGATTGTATCTTTTTTCTTCTTAATTTTACCACGTTATGGGAATACCATCCAATAAAACAGAAGAGTTATATATTTCTAGAATAATCACTAAAAAGACTGCAAATAGAGCCATAAAGAATCCCATTAAAGGAGTAGTTCCCCAACCGGGAGCAACTTTACCATATTCGGAATTCAGTGGTTTCAAAAAGATTCCTAAGACACTAATCTTGGGTTTACCCTTAGGCGTATCATCAATAATCTTTGTAGCCATATAATTTGTTGAATTGATTGAGAATTGCTAACTTTATATACTAGTATTATACTAAGAGCAATAACTATCCTTTGGATCATCTAACAATGGAAACCGCAATATTGGTCACTATATTTTTATCTTGTTCACTTGTTAGCTTTACTGGTTACGCTCTGTATACTGCTTTTGGTCGACCCTCAAAGGAGCTTAGAGATCCATTTGACGAACATGAAGACTGATCACTTCACTATAGAAGACCTTCCTAGAAGAGCAAAGGAAGGTCTTCTATTAGTTATCTTTTCGTTTTTTACTTCTGATTAGACAGATATTTGTCTCTCGATTCTTAATAAGAAAAAGTATCACCTTTTTCTGTTATTTGGTATTTTGGGCGGTTCTCGGAAGAATATGGCAAAGAATATTATACCCAGAGTAGCTACTAATAAAAATGTATAAACCAATGCTTCCATAGATTCAATAATGGAGTGGGTTTTTAAAGATAGCTTTCATACTAATTGTAGATTCTCTACTTTATACTTTAGTTATGCCTATTCAACAATATTGAATAGGAATAGACTTTTTTTTTTTACCTTTTATTAATATTTTTCTTATCTCAGAACTGCCAAATTAGACTGAAAAATCAGACTATTTGAATTTCTATAAGCTATAAAATCATTATAGATAAGAATATTATTGATTAATAATATGACTTTAAGAATTCTTATAGGTAAATAGAAGAGCCCTCAAACGGTTTGTCTCTTAGTACTTGGATCTCCTATCTTTTGGAATGCTCCAAATTCGACTTGAACGCCTAAATCGGGGTCAATCCCAGCAAACACGTCTCTAAACAGAGTTCTAGCACCGTGCCAAATATGTCCAAAATAGAAAATAAGGGCAAAAGTGGCATGACCAAAGGTGAACCAACCTCGAGGACTACTACGAAAAACACCGTCTGATTTTAGAGTAGCACGATCAAATTCAAAGATCTCTCCCAATTGAGCACGCCTAGCATATTTCTTAACCGTAGCAGGGTCACTGAAACTAACACCATTTAGTTCACCCCCATAAAACTCAACGGTTACACCTACCTGTTCAACACTATATTTTGATTCTGCCCGTCTGAACGGAACATCGGCCCTTACAACACCTTCACTGTCTACCAGGACTACTGGAAATGTTTCAAAGAAGGTAGGCATACGACGTACAAATAATTGATGACCTTCCTTGTCTTTGAAAGTAGCGTGACCTAGCCAACCAACAGCTATTCCATCACCACTGTCCATTGCACCTGCTCTGAACAGCCCCCCTTTAGCCGGATTATTACCAATATAATCATAAAAAGCTAATTTTTCAGGGATCTTAGACCAAGCTTCAGACAGACTAACATTTTCCATTTTACTAGCACGAATTTGTCGATCTATCTCTTGTTGAAAATATCCTTCATCCCATTGATAACGAGTAGGTCCAAATAATTCGATTGGGGTAGCAGCAGAGCCATACCACATAGTTCCAGAAACGACAAAAGCGGCAAAGAAAACAGCTGCAAGACTGCTAGATAGAACGGTTTCAACATTCCCCATGCGTAGGGCCTTATATAATCTTTGAGGAGGGCGAACACTGAGGTGAAATAAACCTGCTAATATACCCAAGATACCCGCTGCAATATGGTGAGAAGCTATTCCTCCTGGAACGAAAGGGTCAAAGCCTTCAGCCCCCCAAGCTGGATCTATAGGTTGGACTTTTCCGGTTAATCCGTAAGGGTCTGATACCCAGATACCGGGTCCAAATAAACCCGTTACGTGAAATGCCCCAAAAGCAAAGCAAAGAGCTCCCGATAGGAATAAATGGATTCCGAAGATTTTAGGTAGATCAAGAGATGGTTTTCCTGTACGTTCATCACGAAACAGATCTAAATCCCAATAGACCCAGTGCCAGATAGCGGCTAGGAACAGCAAACCGGATAGAATAATATGAGCTGCAGCTACCCCTTCATAACTCCAGATACCTGCATCCGTTACAGTGTCTCCAGTAATGCTCCAACCACCCCATGACTTGGTTATACCAATACGAGTCATGAATGGAATAACAAACATTCCTTGTCTCCACATTGGATCAAGAACGGGGTCAGATGGATCAAAGACTGCTAATTCGTATAGAGCCATCGAACCGGCCCAACCAGAAACTAAAGCCGTGTGCATTAAATGTACAGAAATTAAGCGACCCGGATCATTTAATACAACAGTATGAACACGATACCAAGGCAAACCCATGGAAAACCCCTTTATTCAGAATGAATAGTATGTAGATTTCTTGCATTAATAGGGAAAGGAACTCTATTTGATCCTAATCAGATAGAGAGATAGGAGGCTGTCTTTCAATCAAAATAAGATCTCTATTCCTGTTTTAATAAAGGATAAGAGATGTATCTCTTATATGGAATAGTTTGGACCTTTCTCCCAGCAAACTAAATTACAAAGATATTTTAGCATTTAATTTTTTTATATAACAATGCAGAGATTGGTCCCATTTTTACCAATTAATGCTATTAATTGATCGAAACCTTATTTAATCCTAGTTATTAAGATATAGTTCTATAGTCCTTTCCAAGGATTCTTATTCCTTTTACATTATAGTCAGGACTCAATTTGATTTGGTATGCTACAATTTAACATAGATTTCTATGTATTTCTATTTATTCTAGGTCTACGCTTTCAATCGAGAGAGAAATAGAGCTATTTATCTATTTCTGCATGCCAATTGGTGTTCCGAAGGTGCCTTTTCGCCTACCTGGGGAAGAGGATGCGGTTTGGGTCGACGTATAGTGCGGCTTGTTCCTGTATATATTAAGTTATATGGAACGATTTTCCATCATGTTTGATTGGATCAATATGTTTCTATCTCACTTAGAATTGACCAGTATTTCAATTGTTAAACGCGTGAGATTCCAATGAGATTTTGACCGGAAGATCTATTCGTTAATTGAATCCATGGCTAGTTAAAACTAACAGAATGTTTAGGCTTCGATCACAAAGTCCCAAGAATTTATAATAGCAAGGTTAATTGTACTAGAGAATATGACTTTGATTAATCTTTAACTTTAAAAGGATTAGGGAAAAAAAAAGAGTAAAATAATTTGTTCCATATGTACGAATATTGATCAGATCTATATATCCCCGAAGTGGAAAATGAACCTAAAGATTCTTCCTATTATTTTTTTAAAGACTTAATTACGAACAAGAAAAGGTTGGTGTAGTATGAGATCAAAGACAATGTCCCTGATCACACTAATCAAGATAGAATTCATAATGTTTGAAAGAATAGAAACAGACTTGAATCAAAAACGAAAAAGCAAGAGGTGGGGTATTCCTTTTCTTTTTTTTTTATAAATAAAGAGCTCTAGAAGATATAGAATATTATTATCTTGTAACTATTGAAGCCGTATGCCTTTAACAGGGCTTGTACGGTTTTAGAGGGGGGAATATAAACCTATCCTAATCAACCGTCTTTATCGAGAAAGACTCCTTTTCTTAGGTCAACAAGTCGATGATGAGATTGCAAATCAACTTATTGGTATTATGATGTACTTAAATGGAGAAGATGAGACCAAAGATATGTTTCTGTACATAAATTCTCCTGGTGGAGCAGTATTACCTGGAATATCTGTTTATGATGCTATGCAATTTGTTGTACCAGATGTACATACAATCTGTATGGGATTAGCCGCTTCAATGGGATCCTTTATTCTAACTGGTGGAGAAATTACCAAACGTATAGCACTACCTCACGCTTAGCGACAATGATTTATATGGATTAAGAATATGCCTTCGCCTAATTGAATCAAGGTAAAAGTAGCATGGCATTAAACACAAGATTGATTCATTCTTCATTCTTAGTAAAACGAAAAAAATCTTAAGATAATAAATAATTAAAGGATAAAAGGGATTATTGGATTCTTAGTCTATTTAACACAATTTACTATTTCTATTATAGCGTCATAAGATTCATATCAAATGCAGAGTAAGGGCTGAATTGAATAGCTAACTTTTCCTGAGAATGGATATCTATTCTGTAATATTCATAAAAAACCTTGGAATTGTTAAAAACAAAAAAGCAAAAGAACCATCACAGTACTCAGTAGAAAGGAAAGATGGTGTATAAAGTTTCTGATAAGAAGTTTTAAATGATATATAAGAAGCCTATTTTGTTCGTGTGACTGAAATCATTTATTATTTCCTTTTTTATTTATCAAATACAATTATAGAGCCGTATGCAGAAAGGGCTGCTTGTACGGTTGTCCTAAATCAAATAATGAGACTGTTTAACTAGGGTTATGATCCACCAACCTGCTAGTTCTTATTATGATGGACAAGCAGGGGAATGCATAATGGAAGCAGAAGAAGTATTAAAACTTCGTGATTGTATTACTAGAGTTTATGTACAAAGAACAGGCAAGCCTTCATGGGTGATCTCTGAAGACATGGAGAGAGATGTTTTCATGTCAGCAAAAGAAGCCAAGAATTATGGTATCGTAGATCTTGCAGCATTAGAAAAGTATTAAGACTCAAGGCTTGTATAATGGCTTATAAGAAAGAGAAAGAGCATTGAATATTATTCTTTGTTTTTTTTTTTATTTGTAAATTCTAAATTTTTTTTTATTGATATTAGTTATATATTATTGATTTGTGGGGGAAAGACGGGATCCAAGTGATAACAATAGCCGCTCTTTCCCATAATTAAGAAATTGTAAAATTATGATTTGATATGATTCCCCTCAATATTGGATTGGTTATCTTTATCAAAGGCAGAATTGTTCAAGCCTGAAAAGAAGGAAATAATCGATAGCTCATCTCTGTACAATTTCCAATGGTTAGGAATATTCTGAACCAAAGATTTCTGCAGTTCTTCGTGCATGCCAACCAATCAACAACTTATTAGGAAAGCCAGACAACCGATGGAAAGCGGAACAAAATCCCCAGCCCTTCGGGGATGCCCCCAACGGAGGGGAGTTTGTACTAGGGTGTATGTGCGACTTGTTAGAATCCGAACTCGAACGATGTTATAAGGATTTATTTTGCAGAAGAATCCTTTCTTTTATCGGTAGAAGAGAAAGATCTATCATCAATCTCGTTCCTTTCTTCGAATGGGGGATGAAATTTCATAGTCTTAATTGGTGCAAATCCAATTATCTTAATACAGGATGGATTACAAATTATAAATGATTAAAAAAAATCATTAAGCAAAATAAGGATAATGTTCTAAATTCTCATTTTTAAGATCTTTTTCTTTTGAATAACAGTCGATTCAGGTCAGCTATTCTACAACTTCCTAGAATAAAATACCGTTACTAGGCAATTCTTGCTTAGAATATTTACTTGGTTCTTTAATCAGAGTAGAGATAGAGAGATCGGAAGCTATACAGCTTACCCCAGTATCAATTTTATTTTCCTTATTATTGGAAGATTAGAAGCTCTGGTATATAGGAAGGACCTAACTGTTACTAAAGATACTATGGAAACTATGGAATCCGTATCTTTTATTCTCTAACATATAAAAAAAGAGAGTTATCTAAGATATTTACGGATAGGAAGGTTAGAATAGCAAAAGACATTGGAATCTATATCTTTTACATAAGAGAGAAAAGCTTTCTTTTTTCTTCCTAAAAGTCTTTCCAAAGAATCTAATATTCTCAACTTTTTAATAAGCATATATGGATTCGGTTTCTAAGATCATTAAAGTTGAGTATAATAAAGCTCTAATTATTACTAAAATTGGGGCAGGGCTTCTTTTTTTTTCTTGTGTTTTTGGATGAATCTATCGTAAAGAAGAGTAACAAATATATATTGTGTGTGATAGTAATCTGGAGATTCATTTTCTATCAATAGAATAGATTGTTCATAAATTAAGATTTGATTTTTTTTGTGAGGGTAGACATTTAATGACTAGAGTGAAACGCGGATCTGTGGCTCGGAAACATCGCAAGACTATTCTTAGAATCACAGCTGGATTTAGAGGAGCTCATTCACGATTATTTAGAACAGCAAATCAACAACAGATGAGAGTATCAGCTTCTTCTTATCTGGAAAGAAAGAATCGAAAGAGAGAATTTCGTCGTTTATGGATTGTTCGAATTAATGCAGCAACACGAGAGAATGCAACAAATTATAATGCTATGATTCATCATTTAAATAGAAATCAAGTTTATTTAAATCGCAAAATACTTGCATAGATAGCTATTTTCGATAATCTTTGCTTTTCCAGAATCGTACAAATGACTACTATATGATTTGATAGATTAACAGATAAGCAGCCTCTCCGAATATACCGGAGAGGACGGGCACTAGAAGAATCTGGATCTCTAAAAAGTAAGAAATGCTATCTCGATTATTTTACGGATTCTACTCTCTTATTTCATTTATTTAATAATGAGAGAATTGACTAATCTAGATCGTAGATTAATAGATTCTTTGTACTATAATGACTTCTTCAAGCTGCAATTGATATAATGATCTAATTCTCATTATTAAGGAAAGGTAGCAAAGCTAAGACCCGAGCCCTTTTAATTGCAGTAGCTATTGAGCGTTGTTGCTTCGCGGTCAACCTATTGACACATCTAGACAGAATCTTTCCTTGTTCACCTACGAATCGACGGAGTAGACTTATATTTCTGTAATCAATAATTTCATCAGATCAAATAGATGGAGAACGTCTACGAGAGAATCGGTTACTTTTATTCATATATTTTGAAATATTTTCCAAGACTATCAGGATTACTGACTCTTTTATCACTTAATAGAAAGAAATGTTTCATCTTTTCAGTTCTTTGTAAATAGTATTTTTATAGCAATAAGGACAGTACTTATTTAATTCTAATCAAGTAGGTGTATTGCGACGATTCTTTTGTGTGGTATATTGGAAAACACCTCGAGATTGTTTATGAATCTCTTTTTGATTACACTCCGTACATTCTAAACGTATTGTTATCCTAATATCTTTAGTCTTTGGCATATATTGAATTGAAAGAAATAGCGAATCAATAAATCAGTCTAAAAAAGATTATGTAAAATTAATCTATTATCAAAACTCTAATAGAATCCATAAATCATTTTTCATTAGGAAAAACAAGAGGATTTTGATTAGTCTCTCTTTTTTTTTTTACTTCGTTTAATTGATCTTTCCTTTCTAAGCTCTTTGATCTAATCTTTACCTTTTGATTCTAGCAATTGATTAAAAGAATGGAAATATTAAAGCATCTGGAAAAAAACGATTAATTTCTATCAATAAACCGGCTAACAACCCAAACCATATTGTAGCCAGTACGGGAGCTGTAGAAAGGTAACTCTTCACGTCTTGCATTATAGATTCTCCTTTTCCTTTTTTATCAAACAAATAAGATAAGAATTATGTATCCCTTTATTACTATTTCTAACACAATCATATAAAAAAAAGAAATCTATCTTTATGATTAATCACAGATAATAGATTTTTGGGATATAATTAGAAGCGCGAGTAGCCAATCCATACGATTATCGGTTATAATCATTTTATATGTATTAGATCTATCCGGAACACTTAAGGATCTAGAATCAATCCTTATCAAAACCCACCAGAGTCAAGAAAGAGGGATGTAGCGCAGTTTGGTAGCGCATTTGTTTTGGGTACAAAATGTCGCAGGTTCAAATCCTGTCATCCCTAGTTGTAACAGAGTCTTTATGCCAAAACTATTAGAGATAAATGGAGACCAAGATTGTTATGAAGTGGGGTCAACGAACTCGTCTTTGTCTCGCGTGTCAGAATGCTCACGGGTCAGAATAACAACTGATTATGATACAATACAAAGAGAGCGCTCTTAGTTCAGTTTGGTAGAACGCAGGTCTCCAAAACCTGATGTCATAGGTTCAAATCCTATAGAGCGTGTTCTTACTGATTTAGAAAACAATTTAGTCAATCAAATGTTCCTTTCACGAAAAGAAGGGAACAGCTTGATATTATTTATATCCTCAATATTAATAGATTATTCTACAAATGCTACAGAAGAAGTAAAAGAAAAGATTCAAACAGTTTATGTTCCTTTATTCATTTTTTTTGGATTATTATCGAATATCTAATTGGTCACCACGTCGATATTGGAGATATGCAGTTACAAAGAGTCCGGCTAATGTTATTGGGATTAAGCCCAGGACGATTCCAGATAGCAATGATTCAACCATTTGAATTTTGAAATCTATAATATATTAGAATTACTTATCGAAGATGATCTGGATAATAAATAGTAAATAATCGATAAGTCCAGTAAATAAGTAAGCACCAAGATAACAAGGATCCTCCCAAAAGATATTCTATAGATAATATTTCTACATCATAGAAGACGAATCTTATTCAATCCAACAAATAATAGTAAGGTTAGCATTAGTACAGAAGCCAAAAAAGCAAGATAATTTAAGAGAGTAATCATAAGTTTGAATACCAGATGAAACTACGAGATACACTAATATTAGTATACAATTTTACTAAATAGTTTATTAGCTTATTATTTCTAATTAATTAGAATATAGATATTTAAAAAATTGACAATGTACTAAAAACCATCCTTGAATCAAATTTGAATACAAACCTAGAAACTTGACTTAGAATTATTAACTAGTCTCTTAGAATATTCTTTAAACATGTTATCATCTATTTTTCTGATAATTTCAAGATAAGAAATTGAAATAGAGAGGTTTGTCAATATAAGAAACAGCTATAGCACATAAGAACAAAGATGAGTAAAGAAAAGCCCGTGTTTTAATCATATATTTCTTTCTTATAAAAAAAAGAAAAGAGAAATAATATTGTTGCTCCTTAGAGGCGAGACTAGCTATACTAACCTAGTATATTTCTAATATACCATTGGTATGTAATGACAACCTAATTACTAAGGATTGATACTATTAAGGTATAGTATACTAGGAGATCCTGTATCTCCTAGCATTTATCCTTTTGAGGAAACAATCCCCTTAATCCTATAAAAGATATACGGAGTTATACATGTCTGGGAACACAGGAGAACGTCCTTTTGCTGACATTATTACTAGTATTCGATACTGGGTCATCCATAGTATTACTATACCTTCTCTCTTTATTGCCGGGTGGTTATTTGTCAGCACGGGTTTGGCTTATGATGTCTTTGGAAGCCCTCGTCCAAATGAATATTTTACAGAGAGCCGACAAGAAGTTCCTTTGATAACTGGCCGTTTTGATTCGTTGGAACAAGTTGATGCATTTACTAGATCCTTTTAGGAGGTATTAATGACTCTAGATAGAACTTATCCAATTTTCACTGTTAGATGGTTAGCTGTTCACGGATTAGCTGTACCAACGGTCTTCTTTCTTGGCTCTATATCAGCAATGCAATTTATTCAACGATAGTCTTTACAAAAACTGCAAAGCCATGACACCACCGAATCCTAATAAACAGAGTGTAGAATTGAATCGTACGAGTCTTTATTGGGGACTCTTATTAATATTTGTGCTTGCCGTTTTATTTTCTAATTATTTCTTCAATTAGAGAGTGAAAAAAAAAAAAGAAGAATTTGGTACTCTTGATCCAATAAGCTGAGATTCTAATCATCTATGACCGTTCATGTCTCGAGTCGTGACAAAAGAAAATAATGAAACAAAAGAAAAAAGGGAGTGGGAAGAATGGCCAATACCACTGGAAGGATTCCTCTGTGGCTAATAGGTACTGTAACCGGTATACTTGTGATAGGTTTATTGGGGATATTCTTTTACGGAGCCTATTCAGGATTAGGATCATCCTTATGATGAATAAGCATTGGATGATTTATCTTCGTTGTTATTAAAGGGAGGGATCTATCTAGTATTAGTAAGACTCTATATTTGCTTCTACTTTCTTAATGCTGATAATTCAATTAAGAAGAGACAAATTATTGGAAGTATAGTATCATCAATGTGCGGATAAAAATATCTTGATAATAGATGTTCCTTCATTTCAAATAAGTGGACTCACTGTATCAGATAAACAAGTTATTTGATCGATTCTTTCGAAGAGAATCGATCAGAATAAGATCGTATAATAATTATTATTAAAATCATCTTTTTTTGTTTTAGGAATTGAGCCTATTCCCTTTTGAATCTGTAGAGAGAAAACTAACTAGATGCTTTGCCAAACAAATGCTAAGAGAATCCAGTGAATTATTCAAATAAAATCTATTGCTCATTTTTGTATAGCAAGGCTATTGCTACCAAATAAAAATTAGATGCTTTTATTTTCATAGATAAAATAACCAATAATATACAATAAGGAAAGTCCTTGAAACTCAATCTTTCTTACCTTTTGTCCTCAATTTGTTTTTTATCCCCTTTTTTCCATCTAAAAAGAAGAAACAATACTCTAATTGATCAATAGATCTTGCTACAATCACCAGATAGAATAAAAAGGGAAAAGAATTGGATTAACAATTAAAAACCAATCTCTTATTTCTTGGATTAAATCCTTAGTTTTTTCTATAGCTATAGTAAGGTAAGGATACAGAACAAAAAAAAGAGTTTTTTTATCTATTCTTTATCTATCAAGATTAGAATATAGTTATCTAGTTTGTTTAATTGAATTAATAGGCATGTTTCGACTAGTTATTTAATAATTCAATTATCTTTAACCTAAAGATCAAATATTCTTACTAAATAAAGACTAAAGGTATTTTCAAAGTCAAAGAATCTTTTCTTTTCTAGTCGATAATTTAATCAATCGGGCTTCATTCTTTTGAATCCAATTTAACCAAATGACTCTACAATCAGTAAAAAAAAATATATATATAATTGTCAGCTCATTCAAAATATTATTGTATCAATAATATTTGTTTAGAAATTCATTTCTGCCAATTGAACCTTCTCAAATTGTTTCTTTTTAAGCACTAAAAATATTTGTGCTAAAACAACTGATGCAAAGAAGAGTAAAAGACCTTGAATACGTAATGGATCTTGAAGCACAATCTCTACCTCTTCTTGTCCAAATCCCCCGACGTTAGGATTATTGGTTAAGGGTTGGTCAACTCTGATAGATTCGCCCTCCGAAACAATAAGTTCGGGACCGGGAGGTATAATATCAATTACTTCACGGTCTTCTGAGGCTTCTCTTATAATGATTTCATATCCACCTTTCTTGTCTTTACGTATTATTTTAGTTATTGTTCCCGTTGCTGAAGCGTTATAGACAGTGTTATTGCTCTTACTCCCATCAGGATAGATCTGTCCTCTTCCCCTATTTCCTCCTACATAAATAGGATATTTCAAGAAGTGTGCTTCTTTATCAATAGAAGGATCCGGTGAAAGAATCGGAAACACGATTTCACTGTATCGCTTACCTGGAAGTGGACCTATTACTATTATATTCCTCTTCTCAGGACGATAGTTCTGAAATGACAGTTTATTGAACTTGTCTTTGATTTCAGGTGGAATACGATCAGACGGGGCAAGCTCAAACCCTTCGGGTAAGATCAAAACAGCACCTACATTTAATCCGCCTCTCTTACCATTTGCAAGTACTTATTTTATCTGCATATCATAAGGAATCTTAACAACTGCTTCAAACACAGTATTAGGAAGAACAGATTGTGGAACTTCAATATCAACATCCTTTTTAGCTAGATGGCAATTAGCACAGACGATGCGTCCAGTTGCTTCTCGTGGATTCTCATAATTCTGTTGCGCAAAAATAGGGTATGCTTTCGAAACAGATGGACAATTTACTCGGGAAAAAATGATCGATATTAAGAATGATAAGATCAACCATTTACTTAACCAATTAGTAATATTTATCTTTTGCATAGTTTGATTATTATTATTAATGTCGAATTTTGTTTGAAACAGATTGTTTCCCCACATCATCTACTCTCAAGATTCTGTTCGCTATTATAGCTAGATCTTTATGTGGGTCTGGTTATTACGGAAATTATTAATGAATGGTTTCTTCCTCTTTGATATTGAAAAAGAGGAAGGTTGTCCATTCTTCACAAAGAATTCTATTAAATACAATTGGTTGAAGAAATAGAATAATCACTCATTCATTGTATGATAAGTTGCTACGATTGAGGGAGATATGCGGTTCAAGTGACGAAAGATCCAATACTTAAAGACTGTATCTAAAATGACCGGGAAGGTTGATACAAAACAAGATATTACATATTTATTATGAGCAAATCCTAAATGCTCCAGGAAAGAACCTATTAATATTTCCCAACCGTGAGGGGAATGAAAGCCAATACATAAATCAGTTAGGAGGAGAATAGAAAATGCTTTCATTGTATCATTCAAACTATAGAATAACTCTTGAATCCAGGAATTTAAAACTGCAAGTCTTTTTCGACCTATTATTAATAAACAGGTTAAAAAGGAAATGCTGATTACATCAGTTACAAAGCGTGAGATTGCTTGGATATTGCCTTCATTATAAATTATTACTGATTGAGTAGTCTTGTCATATACAATTGCACGATAATCTTACGATTGAGTATCTACAGAATCTGTTAACATCTCATTCAACCAGGCTAATCCTTCTACTTCTTGGAGTCGCTTCAAAGCTTTTTCTTCTTGAAATAGATTGATAAAGATCTGTGATTGGGAAGTGTTCCACCAGTTCCTTATCCAAGGTTCCAGAAACCAACTGTTTAGGGTAATTGGTATTATAAATGGGAAAAATAATAAATATCCAATGTATTGAATAGAAGCTAATGCTTGATATTTAGCCAATTCAATCTTGGTCGATAAGAACAAGCCTGATTGATTCATTAGCTCTGTTCTGAATCTGGCTAGGGTACGGGTTATAGAACGTGGTATTAGACTGATAGATTCATAAGCTGTAATATTCTTGTAAGAACTTATTGGCTTCCGAATCAATAATTCCTGATTTGACCCTTTCTTCATTTGAAGAGATACAGAGTTTGTAAAAGATTCCCATCTCCAAAAGTCAAGATCGTTGAGAGTTGCTTCAATCCAGACTAATCTTTTATTCATTTCTTTTATCTTATTAAATCTTTTCAATATCCATCTTTCTGAAATCACACGGGGAGCTTCTTTTGACTGATTATCTAATAGATTATTACCATGGTTTTCTTTTTCATTATGATTGCAGGAATTTGAGCAGAAAATAGAAGATACATAGTAATATTTTTCCTTGTAAGATGATTGTTGTTTATAAGAAAAATAGGGATAATCTCTGATGCAGAATGAATTGAAAAACTCTCTGTTAGAACAAGGAATCCTTAATCTATTCCGAATCTGTGGTATAGACAGACTAATCCTACATTCTAAGAGACTCCAATATATAAGGAATATCGATTTATCAAGTTCCATATTCATATGGGACATTACCGCTTGTGACAAGTCTTGGAAAGATGATCTTGTTCCTAGATAGTCCAAAGAGTCTCTTCCAATAGACTGTATCTGCTTACTCGTTTTATAAGCTCTATTCAATGATCGATACGGAGTATTGTAAAACCACTGAAGAAATTTCCACCAAAATGGTTTCATATTCTTTTAATATACAAAATTACGAATCAATTTTTTTTATAAAGAAAATAATTATCTCAATTAAATGACGCTTTATAGTTAAATCATCTTTATGAGCTCAACGGGTTTCCTTGATCTTGGATTATATTTAGATTAACCTATCTCTTTTTTACTTATTAAAAAAAAAGAAAGAAGAGATTGATTCAGTCTTAAAATCCTTCAATTGACACACGCAAGAAACGAGCAATTTCGGCAGCTTTCTCTTCCATCTCTTTTAGTGTTGAATCTTCACCAATCCGAGTGAGAGGGACATCTTTTCGGCTCCTCATCTTCAAGGAAAGAATTCGACGTGGATAAAAACCTTCTCGAATCTCCGATCTAACCGCTTAGATATCCTTCATCACAAATCGAATACAAATACGCCTGTTACTACCCGGAAATCCCCACCGAAAGATAGAAAAGATTCCCTCTCTTTTATCAAATAGATTGTAGCCACTACCAACATCCCAGAATATAGTACACCAAAGAGACAATCCAAAGAAAAAGCCTGCAATACCATAAAAACACATTACAATACCTTGCGGAATGAAAATAATTTGTTCAGAAGACAGCATGGGGATCAGATCCTTACCGATGTAACTAGAGAGTCCAACCAATAAGAAACCGATTGCACCACAAAGGAGTATGCACGCCCAACATAAATTACTGAATCTACGAGAACCTTTTACATAGTCTATTCGGAGCCATTTAGATTGCCAGTTTGTCATTGCTATTTCCTCAAGACCTAAAGATTTATTCTTTCTTTTCTAATCAATTAATGATGTATAGTGTTCTTTATTCTTTTTGTTCTGCATTCTTTTTGTTCTGCATTCTTTTGTAAGAGTAAGAAATGAAGCTTGACCCGTGCGGTTTTCTATGATTTAGCTTAATAAATAATAAATTCTTACTCTAAAAGAGTTGTAAATATCCGAAATATTAGTTATTATCTCGGTATATAAGAACGGATAAACTCTACTTATCTACAGAAAAAAAAAATAAATATAGATTTCTTTTACATTATTCGAAATATATCTTTTGCTTATGGAACAGCAATCTATGTTCCATTCTTTTATTCAAATGGAGACATAGATTGAAAAAAACACCGAGGGCTCTGAAGCTTTTCAATGAATAACAATAATTAATAAGCAAATATCATGGAATGAGGATTCAGAATACTATTCTATTAAGCAGTCTTTTTTTCGGGACATAGAAGATGAAAAGAATAACCCCAGATTTATAAAATCTCATCCTTTTCTATATAAAGGAACAACGATGCCATAGTAATGGCTGGAAATACTGAACCTACTAAAGGTACAAAAATAGAAGGTAGATAGGACGCTGTCATAGGAGAATTCCCTCAAATCAAGAAGATATATATGCTCTCTCTGCTTTTTTTCCAATATCTCATGATATCCTTTTTCTTCAACAAAGAGAAGGATTATTCAGGATCTCAATCTATCTATTAACAAGCCCATCTTTTACACGGGCATTATTCCATCCATACAGACTCTTTATTTGATTCTTGATTAATTCATTCTATAAATTAGAAATAATCGAAAGAAACATTTGTATCAAGAAAATCTGTAAGAGCAACTCTAATATTGATAGAAACTGTGATCCACTATTTGGAGACAAGTATCAATTGTATTATACCAACATCTGTTTTCTCATAGTATTGCATAAAGAAAAATAAAATCCCGCCTCTGATTTACAAAAAAAAAAGAGTCATCTTGCTTGTGAAGTGAAGCAAGCAAAGAATAAATAATTAGTAAAAGAAGAATTAATTGTGAACTTCAATGGTTGTTACCAAGTTATCAAACAAAAGATCATAAAAACAAGTTATGGTTGCTTAACTACATGAAAGAACGAAGATAAGCTAATCTGTTTTCTGAAGAACTGAAGGATAAAGTTCAAATATCTCGCTCAAGACACCCTTTAGAAGGTTCCGTGGAACAATTGAATCGAGCAAGCCATGATCAAATAAAGATTCAGCTACTTGAAATCCATCCGGTATCTTTTGACGCAACGTTTATTCGATTACCCTTTTTCCTGCAAATGCTATATATGCTTTAGATTCAGCGATAATAATGTCCCCTAACATACCGAAACTCGCAGTAACACCACCTGTAGTTGGATAGGTAAGAACTGATATATATAATAGGTTTCTCTGAACTTGATGAATCTGTAGAACAGACGAAATCTTAGCCATTTGCATCAAGCTTAAAGTGCCTTCTTGCATACGGGCCCCTCCAGAAGCACAAACAATAATTATTGGCAAAGAATTATCTGTAGCATGCTCAATCAAGCGAGTAATTTTTTCACCTACTACAGAGCCCATACTACCTCCCATGAATTGGAAATCCATAACACCAAGCGCTATAGGGGTTCCATTTAGATATCCTATACCTGTTTGAATAGCATCCGTTAAACCTGTTCTTTTTTGGGAAGTAATGATACGATTCTGATAAGAATCCTCATCGGAGAAACTTGAAACATCTTATGCAGTCATATCTTCATCCATCGGAATCCAAGTGTCACGATCGATCAAAAGTTCAATTCTTTCTGTACTAGTCATTGGAAGGTGATAGCCGCACTCTTCACAAACACTCTTATTCTGTTTCAGAAATCTTACATAGAGCATGTTCCCGCAATTGTCACAGCGTGTCCATAGCCCTTTATTAATATCAATCGCTATATGTCTATCTTTCTCTCTTTCACTTGAAACGTAACCTTTGGTAGCTTTCTCAAGGAAGGCTTCGATCAATCCACCCAATTTGCGTTTATCTTCAAACCAATTTCTTACAGACATAAAAATATCCTCATCTATTTCTTCTCCTCTATTGAGAAAGAGGAATGATCAAGCCCATCGCATATCATTGATGCAAGAGAAACCAAAATAGGGAAATCATTAGCAAAACACCGGATTTCCTTGGAATGGGTATCTATTCGAGACCAATCCCAGATTCTCTAACAAATAATGAGCAATCAAATGATTATCTATTTGATCAATCACATATTAGAGCTTGACTTTCGATTTTCCAACTGGATCTAGAAGCCTTATTTGCATCTTTAATCAGATCGGTTCTTTACTTTTTCATTCTGTGCAATCTTTGGATTCTTCGGTGAATCGGGGGGGATTCGAACCCCCGGCTGCATGGTTCGGAACCATGTGCTCTTATCCACTGAGCTACCAATTCGTAACTTCTGAAATGGATCTGAGGAGTATTGATAGAATGTTTATCAATACTCCCCGGTTTCCGTTCTATTGAATCGTAATCAATAGATTGTAATTTTTAATAGTTATGAGAATTGCAGCATATCTACTACATTAAATTGTATCAACTGCGGCAAATTCAAACTTGATTTCTTTCCATACTTCACAAGCGGCAGCCAATTCAGCACTCCACTTACTAGCTTCACGAATAATATCATTACCTTCGCGAGCAAGATCACGCCCTTCATTACGAGCTTGTACGCAGGCTTCTGATGCAACTCTATTAGCTACGGCACCCGGTGCATTTCCCCAAGGATGCCCTAAGGTTCCACCACCGAACTGTAAGACGGAATCATCCCCAAATATTTCGGTCAGAGCAGGCATATGCCAAACATGAATACCTCCTGAAGCTACAGGCAATACACCTGGCATAGATGTCCAATCTTGAGTGAAATAGATACCGCGGCTTCGGTCTTTTTCGATATAATCGTCACGAAGCAAATCGACGAAACCTAGCGTGATGTCTCGTTCTCCTTCCAGTTTACCTACTACAGTTCCAGCATGGATATGATCTCCACCGGACATGCGTAATGCTTTAGCCAATACACGGAAGTGCATACCATGATTCTTCTGTCTATCAATAACAGCATGCATTGCACGATGAATATGGAGTAGTAGACCATTATCTCGCGCGTAGATAGCTAAAGTAGTATTTGCAGTAAAACCTCCTGTAAGGTAATCGTGCATGATAATAGGCATTCCCAATTCTCTAGCACAGGCTGCTCTCTTTAACATCTCTTCACATGTGCCGGCAGTAGCATTTAGATAATGCCCTTTTATTTCACCTGTTTCTGCTTGAGCTCTATTGAGAGCTTCTGCTACAAAGAGGAAACGATCCCGCCAACGCATGAATGGTTGAGAGTTCACGTTTTCATCATCCTTGGTAAAATCAAGTCCACCACGGAGACATTCATAAACAGCTCTACCATAATTCTTAGCAGATAAACCCAATTTTGGCTTAATTGTACATCCTAATAAAGGACGACCATATTTGTTCAGTTTATCTCTTTCAACTTGGATACCATGAGGTGGTCCTAGAAAAGTCTTAGTATAAGCAGGCGGAATTCGCAGATCTTCCAACCGTAGAGCACGTAAAGCTTTAAAACCAAATACGTTACCTACAATTGAAGTGAATAGATTCGTAACAGAACCTTCTTCAAATAGATCTATAGGATAAGCTACATATGCAATATATTGATGCTCTTCTCCAGCAACGGGTTCAATATCATAGCATCGACCCTTATACCGATCAAGGCTAGTAAGCCCATCTGTCCATACCGTGGTCCATGTACCTGTAGAAGATTCCGCAGCTACGGCAGCCCCAGCTTCCTCTGCTGGTACTCCAGGTTGCGGGGTCATTCGAAAGGCTGCCAAGATATCAGTGTCTTTGGTCTCATAATCAGGGGTATAATAGGTTAATCGATAATCTTTAACACCAGCTTTGAATCCAACACCTGCTTTAGTCTCCGTTTGTGGTGACATGGGTCCCTCCTTCCTATAACTCAATTGGTAAATCTTACAAGGATGGGATCTGCTCGACATAGATGTAGATCAATATGAACCGTAAATTGGATTTTGATAAATTGTTAAACTATTAATAATTGGCAAATGGTAATTCTACTCCAAGTGTGGAACATTATTATTCTATAATGTCTTCCCTATGTAATGCAACCAAGCCCCATAATTTCTTTAATATTCTTCTAATATATTGATCCTAATATTAATATATTCAAATACATTGACTGCAGAATCTTTTCATGGTTAGACTGGTCCGTAGAAGAAATGAAGAGATTGACTCTAAGATCTGCCGGCATTTTATTCCTTTTACAAATTACAAAGAGAGAAGTGAAGCTTAAAATCTATTGAAAAAATAGAAGTAAAAGGATCGCAGTCAATCAAATGATTGATTGCCGAGATAGAATATGACAGTCTCTCTTCTGGATTTGAGCACCAAGCTAAAAAAGGGATCATCTCTAGTATATGAGCATATGGTATGGGATCTTTCTTTATCTGTCTTATGCATAATTTGGATCTACTACTGATAAGAAAAAAGATAAATAAGAAAATAATTAAGTAATTAATAAAAGCAGTGTGAAACAAGTAACCATTCACTATGGACCGATTAGCAATAAAAGATTATATTTTTCAATCGATTCAATAATCAAATAAAGATAATACACCAAAAGAGTTATGAAAACCAGTTCTCTCGCGTTTGGGATTTCTAAATTGGTGGAAAAGAATGTGGGGCATATTACCCAGATCATTGGTCCAGTCTTAGATGCAGCGTTTTCACCAGGTAAAATGCCGAATATCTATAATTCTTTACTTATTAAAGGACAAAATCCAGCAGGTCAAGAGATCAATGTTGTTTGTGAAGTACAACAATTATTGGGTAATAATGAAGTCAGAGCAGTCGCGATGAGTGCTACAGACGGTCTAATGAGAGGTATGAGTGTTGTCGACACAGGAGCTCCTCTCAGTGTTCCAGTTGGTGAAATTACTCTTGGTTGAATCTTCAATGTTCTTGGTGAACCAGTTGATAATCTAGGTCCTGTAGATACTAGCACAACATTTCCCATTCACAGATCTGCTCCTGCATCTACACAGTTGGACACTAAACTATCTATTTTTGAGACAGGGATCAAGGTTGTGGATCTTTTAGCTCCATATCGTCGAGGAGGAAAGATTGGATTATTTGGAGGGGCAGGAGTAGGCAAAACAGTTCTCATTATGGAATTGATTAATAATATTGCTAAAGCCCATGGAGGTGTATCTGTATTCGGTGGGGTAGGGGAACGTACTCGCGAAGGCAATGATCTTTATATGGAAATGAAAGAATCAAAAGTTATTAATGAACAAAATATATCAGAATCAAAAGTTGCTCTAGTCTACGGTCAGATGAATGAACCACCAGGAGCTCGTATGAGAGTCGGCTTAACCGCTCTAACCATGGCTGAATATTTCCGAGATGTCAACAAACAAGATGTACTTCTCTTTATTGATAATATTTTTCGCTTCGTTCAAGCTGGATCAGAAGTTTCTGCTTTATTGGGTAGGATGCCTTCCGCTGTAGGTTATCAACCAACTCTTGGTACAGAAATGGGATCACTACAAGAAAGAATTACTTCTACTAAGGAAGGCTCAATCACTTCTATCCAAGCTGTTTATGTACCTGCAGATGATTTGACTGACCCAGCTCCTGCCACAACATTCGCACACCTAGATGCTACTACTGTATTATCGAGAGGATTAGCAGCCAAGGGTATTTATCCAGCCGTAGATCCTTTGGATTCAACCTCAACTATGTTACAACCTTGGATTGTAGGTGAAGAGCATTATGAGACTGCCCAAGGGGTTAAACAAACCTTACAACGTTATAAAGAACTCCAAGATATTATAGCTATTCTCGGATTGGATGAATTATCAGAAGAAGACCGTTTAATAGTAGCTCGAGCCCGAAAGATCGAACGTTTCTTGTCACAGCCCTTCTTTGTAGCAGAAGTCTTTACTGGTTCTCCAGGCAAATATGTTAGTCTGATAGAGACAATCAAGGGATTTCAAATGATTCTTTCGGGAGAATTAGATAATCTACCCGAACAAGCCTTTTATTTAGTTGGTAATATTGACGAAGCTACTACAAAAGCTGCTTCTTTACAAGTGGAGGGTCAATAAGAGAGATGATCTTGAATCTTCGTGTAATGGCTCCCAATCGAATTGTTTGGAATTCTGAAGTTCGAGAAATTATTCTATCTACTAACAGTGGTCAGGTGGGCATATTGCCTAACCATGCGCCACTTCTCACAGCTTTGGATATGGGAGTTTTAAGGGTACGTTCTGATGGACAGTGGTCGACAATGGCATTAATGGGCGGTTTCGCAATGGTAGATAGTAATCAAGTAACAATATTAGTTAATGAAGCAGAAAGAGCTATGGAAATTAATCCCGAAGAAGCTCAAAGAACTTTTCAGGAAGCAAAAGAGAACTTGACTCAGGCCGAAGGGAAAAAGAAAATCATTGAAGCCAATTTAGCATTTAAAAGAGCTAAGGCACGATTAGAAGCTCTCAATATTACCTAATTTTTTTAAATGTTGTGTGCTTATAGAATAAAAGAGATTCTCCTCTTTTCCTCATAGAACATCGAATAATTCGATCTTCTTATGAATATTATCCTTTAATTATTTAGTTTAAATTGAAACTTCTTGATACCCTATTAATTAATAGTATCAAGAAGTTTTACCTACTATTGGATTCGAACCAATGACTCTTGCCGTATGAAAGCGAAACTCTAACCACTGAGTTAAGTAGGTTGTTTCTTAGACATTTTATACCACTCAACATAAAGATTCAGAAACAATTGTAATTATAATAGTTGTATACATTCAATTCAATTTCAAGCATCATACTAATTTAGTATTCTTTTCTCTTTTCAATTATCTAATTTGAAACTTGACTCTATTTGATAAATATATATAAAATCATATAGATTCGATACTTAGACTAATAGAATTAAGGGCTATAGCTCAGTGGTAGAGCACCTCGTTTACACGTGCGCCGATGTCTCTCAAAAGAGGTTCATCGATCCTTAATCGATTCACCAAGCGGATCGTGTGTGAAATATTTATGCCTCACTCGATAAAGCCCAAGAACAATAGCATGACAAAGAGATTGATAACTAAGGGAGTCAATATTAATAAGTTGATATGGTAAATAGAGATAGTATCTAAATGCGAAGGATCATGAGGGCTCTAGGAGGACCTCACGAGAATCTCTTCCTCGTTCTACGAGCTCTAAGGTGTAAAGAGTATCGTATCTCCTTTAGGAACGATAGAGAGTATTTAGGTTAAGCTCAATTATTTTATTCTTGTGTCTTCAAAAGGCAAGCCTATGTCAATACTAAAAACCTCTTTCAAATACTTCGGGATTGCTCTGCTTTTCAAAGAAATTATTTGAGCACACGGAACCATCTTAGTAATCTCAATAGGATGAAGGATGGTATATCAACAAATTGTTATTCGTGCGAACCATAATCGAAGACTCGTTGATAGAAGAGCCCAATGCTATGAAATAAGCATGTTGGGTTCGCAAAGCAGCTCAAGGATTCGCCAAATGTCCCATTCTGCATAACCGAGAATGTCTACGGTTCAAATCCGTATAGCCCTAATCTATAGCAAGAGAACGAATAGATAGTATAATCAAATTCCAACCATACGGATAAGACCCAACCCTGTTTTCCTTATAAAAGAACTTGTGTTGGTTTAGCTGCCTTAGCCTGGAAAAAAAAAAAAGATAAGATTTAATTAATAATAGATATAAAATAGAAGAGAGCAATATAAGAAAGAATATCTGGATATTTATCAATCCAAAAAAATTGTTTGAAATAAATTCTAATCCTACGTGTGAATTCACTCTTACAAATAATCAAATAAATTAATAAGGTCAAATAGAATATTATCCTATCTTTCAAGAAAGAGTAGTTTTACTTCCTTATCTTTTTTCTAGAATTCTTTAACAAACTTGCTACAAGTTTGCTAATGGTATAAATTAAATCTCCATTCCGAATTATATCTATTCTTTTTTTTATTAAGGACTAATAATAGAGTAATTAATCTACCATCAAATAATCATTAAGTGTAGTGTATTGATTCGGCAATAGTGATAAGTATGTGTGTGATCTATCTCTGATCTCTTTATTGTCTATCAGATAGTTCTAGACAAATAACAACAGCTTTTCTAATTCATACACAAGTGTTATACCTATGTAATGACATAAATAAAAAGAAATACCAGGTTGAAAGGAGTATAGAAATGTTTTTGCTTCCTAAATATGATTCTTTTTGGATCTTTTTATTGCTATCTGTCCTTGTTCCATATCTAGCTTTTTCAGTTTCAAGACTTGTTGCACCCATCCATGAAGGTCCAGAAAGATTAACGAGTTATGAATCAGGTATAGAACCAAAAGGTGAAGCCTGGATCCGATTTCAGATCCGTTATTATATGTTTGCTCTAGTATTTGCTATTTTTGATGTTGAAACGGTTTTTCTTTATCCGTGGGCAATGAGTTTCAGAGAAGTGGGTCCATCGGCATTTATTGAAGTACTTATCTTCTTATTTATACTAATCCTTGGCTTAGTCTATGCATGGCGAAAAGGAGCATTAGAATGGTCTTAATTGCAAATTACTCAAAAGATAAGAAAAAGAGATTTGAATCTCCTGAAAATCTCTTAATCAATTCCTTAGATCCTTTCATCCCTAATCAAGAGAGCTCAAATTCGCTCTTCATAACCAATTTAAACGATTTCTCCAATTGGTCCAGACTATCCAGTTTGTGGCCACTCCTCTATGGTACTAGTTGTTGTTTTATCGAATTTGCATCACTGATTGGTTCACGATTTGATTTTGATCGATATGGTTTAGTACCGCGATCTAGCCCTCGACAGGCTGATCTTATAATAACGGCTGGTACCATTAACATGAAAATGGCTCCGTCTTTAGTAAGACTCTATGAACAAATGCCTCATCCAAAATATGTAATTGCTATGGGAGCATGTACTATTACAGGAGGCATGTTTAGTACAGATTCTTATAGTACTGTTCGTGGGGTCGACAAATTAATTCCTGTGGATATTTATTTGCCCGGTTGCCCACCCAAACCCGAAGCTATTATTGATGCTGTAACGAAACTTCGTAAGAAGATTGCCCAAGAAACTTCTAAGGAGCAAACTCGTTATCGATCTCAGAATAGATACTTCAGTCTGAATCATCGGCTTTGCCTACCATCTAGTATTGATAGTGCTGGATATAGTCGACGGCAATTGACTAATCAATGTTCAAGATCGTTCTTGAGTGATTTTCTAGAGAGGTTCAATAGATTTGAAAATAGATCTATTAATTTCGAAAAATCAGTATCAGAATAGAAAAATAAATGGTAAATGGATTGAAATAAAGAGTAGAAAGATGTTTGCTGATATGAATATCATGGATAAGGATAACAAGAGCAATTTTAATATTGAGGTGCAAGGTAGATTATCTGCTTGGTTAACTAGGTATGAGTTTGCACATAGACCTTTAGGATTTGATTACCAAGGTGTTGAGATACTACAAGTGAAACCAGAAGATTGGCCTTGTATAGCTGTTGCATTATATGTATATGGTTTCAATTATCTTCGTTCCCAATGTGCTTATGATGTAGTACCGGGGGGTTCTTTAGCTAGTGTTTATCATTTTACCAAGGTAGAAGATAATGCAGATCAACCTGAAGAAATATGTATAAAAATATTTGTTTCAAGAAAAGACCCTAGGATCCCTTCTGTCTATTGGGTGTGGAAAAGCTCCGATTTTCTGGAACGAGAATCCTATGATATGTTAGGAATCATTTACGATAGTCATCCATGCCTTAAGCGTATTTTGATGCCCGAGAGCCGGATCGGATGGCCATTACGCAAAGATTGTATCATACCGGATTTTTATGAGTTGCAAGATGCTTATTGAGCCATGTAGAGAAGATAGAAAGATAGCTGTCTTTTTTTATTGTAAAGAATTCTAGATGCCAAACAAATAAATCATTTGATCGACTTCTTAAAGAACTAAGTGATCGGCTTCTTAAAGAAGTCAGAATAATCTCCCTTCTTAGAATCTATAGGCTCATCCTTTTTTAGGCATTATCTTGTCTCTATTAAGAGATATATCATTCTATAATAATAGAATGAAGAAGATTTGATTCATATCATATGCCAGGAACCAGACTTGAACTGGTGACACGAGGATTTTCAATCCTCTGCTCTACCGACTGAGCTATCCCGGCTAATAACTCTTTTTTATTATTGATTGAATCTTTTCTCTTCTTATTATCTTTAAGTTATCTTTAAGACAACATAACAAATAATCCTTTATGTCCCGCAATCTAAGACGAACCATCCCTTGAATGGTTTGTCTTAGATACAGATTATTTAAGAAATTCTTAAGAATTAAGAATACCTTCACTACTTTATTTGTTAATAAAAGGATTAATCGTCTTATTTAGACCTGGATAGAGTAGAGAATCATAAATCTACGAGATCTAATTTATCTATTAGATAAGTCCTTATCTAATTTACAAAATTGATTCATTAAATTAAGGATTATCTATCTAGGAAATGGTGATAAAGACTTTTTTTTTATTTTTGAGGAAAAAGAAATGTTCTTAGTATATTCTAAGTCTTTAAACATGAGATCAATCCCATATTATTCTGTTGGGGATGGAGGGACTTGAACCCTCACGGTCATATAAAGACCAACGGATTTTCTTTCTACCACAATTTTCATTGTTATCCTTATTAGCGATGTAAAATTGGACTCTATCTTTATTCGTGAAAATCCTTTGATTATTCTATGCTATTATCTCTTATTACAAAATATCTATGTGAATACAAATAGAGCGGATCAACAAAAAAAGAAAAAAGAATCTGAGATTTAGAAATCTCAATAAGTCTTTGTTTTATCAATCTAACCTTGATATTCAAGGTATCATTTTTGATTCAATTATCCATACATAACAATAGAATATCTATTGGTTTGAGAAATAATAGTCATAGTCGAGTAGATTATTCATTGGAACAGCTCCCATTGAGTCTCTGCACCTATCCCGTCTTCCAGATATTGTATTTGTAACTCTTAGACGAGATTTGGCTCAGGATTGCCTATCAAATAATCCCGGGTTCCCCTGAATTTGAAAGCTATCACTTGGCATCTCTCTATGCCTAGGCTCAATATGATTGAGTCCGCAGCGTCTACCATTTCGCCATATCCCCTCCTGATCCTCAGACCAAAGAAATCCCCATATTCTTCTTCAATCTAGATTGAACTTGGTTTTTCTTTGTCATGCATATATTTTTCCTTATCCATACTAGAAACAGTGTAGCAAATCTATATATTTGCTTTATTTATATATTTGATTTATTGGATCTTAACAAATCTTAGTGAGATAAAACAAAAAGATTTCTCTCTGCTTTGATTTATTGAATCTTATATTTTTAGAAAGAGAATAACACAATACTTTGCTTTCTGTTATAAAAATATTATATATGAATATGCTCATTGAATCAATACAATCGGGAGATAGGGACCAACTAATATAATCTTGAGACAGAATTGATTTCTATTTCTACAAATGATAATAAAGAGGGTATTATCCATTTCATTCTTTAAATACTGAATTGGAATTGAAACTAGCATCTCATTTCTTAATTTTTAATAAGAATCCAAAATATATAAGCAAAGAAAGCAAAGAGATCAAGCTTTTTTCTTAATATATCCGTATAGCACAAGGGTTATACGTTCGGATTCAATACAAGATGAATTGCTATCTATCAATTTCCAAAGTTCTTCTCTTTCTTGTTTATCTGTACTTAGATTCTAATTTTCAGAGCGTTACTCAATTTTTCTGATTATTTATTTGTTTTGGTTTGTATGTTATAATTGTTATAACTACTAATATTCTATAAATAAATAATTTTTTCATATCATTGTAAATATAAAAAAGTCAAGATTAACTCGTATTTAGTAAGAACCCTAGTCTCTTCTAAAATTTAAGATTTCCCTAAATCTAGAGAAGGAGTTTCTATGTCTCGTTATAGAGGACCTCGTTTTAAGATATTACGCCGTTTCACGACAGATTTACCAGGCTTTACAAGTCGTAAATTAAGTTTGAGAGACGCAACAATTGTTCACGACAAACAAATTGCTATTGAATAATCTGCCTCTTATCCAAGAAAAGTCTCTCAATTCCGTGTTCGTTTGGAAGCGAAGCAGAGATTACGTTTCAATTATGGATCAACGGAACGGCAATTACTTAGATATGTTCGTATTGCTAAAAAAGCTAAAGGTTCAACAGGGCAGGTGTTATTACAATTACTTGAGATGCGGCTAGATAATATTGTTTTTAATCTGCGGATGGCTCCCACTATTCGTGCTGCTAGACAATTAGTAAATCATCGACATATCCTTGTAAACAATCGTTTTGTAGATATACCAAGCTATCGTTGTAAACCCAAAGATCTGATTACTCTAAAGAATCAATCAAGTGCTTCCTATAAACCATCCCAAAAAGGATTCTTGTACCTTTCTGATTCCGATGGAAAAGTACCGGATCACCTAACGCTTTCTTTTTCAGAGAGTAAAATACCAAAAGGGCTAGTGAATGGAATTGCCAATCGAGAATCCATCAATTTGAGCATAAATGAGTTATTGGTTGTCGAGTACTATTCTCGCCAAGCTTAACTCCCAATAATTGTTATTTGAGACTTTTTTGCTCTCTTTTCTATCTAAAGAAAGAAGAGGAACCTTATTTGTCTGTAATTATTCACAGGATCATCTATTTCGTCCTGATATTGGATATATTGAATGGATTGGAAGCATTCTCTAAATAGAAATACTTTTGATCTCTGTTTGTTTTCAACTATTAGATCTATCCTATCTTATAAGACCTCTCTCTTTATATTTGATATTCCAGTTCTTATATTGAGATAATATCTATTTAGAATATTCGGAGTTCTAAAAATTGGTTTATACAAAATAGGGAAAGGCTATGCAATAAGGAAAGAGAGGGATTCGAACCCTCGGTAAACAGGAGTCTACATAGCATTTCCAATGCTACACCTTAAGCCACTCGGTCACCTTTCCTGTAAAGGAAAATCGTTCTGGAACGAGTATTTGACTGATAGAAAGAACAAACAGATTAATGATTGAAGAGATCAATTCTGGGATTAAAAAAAAAAGTTTTCAGTAACATATTTCATGACTGTTAGAATAAGTCATTTTTTGCATTATTTTTGATATTTGAACGGTTCTTAAATCATTTTAAGACGACCTTTACATCTTTATATTATAGAATGTTACAGAGTTGATTACTCTAAATTACTCTTTCTTTCTTATATTGGATCGAAGGAGCGAGGTAAACGTCTAGGATCTAGGGTAGAATTAGAATATCTCTTTTTTCTTATTCTTTGATTCTATGCCTCTCATATACAATGGAACAAGAAAGGACCTAATCAATTATGCCTAGATCTCAGAGAAATGACAATTCTATTGATAGAACTTTTACAATCCTAGCTGATATTTTATTACAGATTATACCAACAACTGATCGAGAAAGAGAAGCTTTTACCTATTATAGAGATGGTGCGATTTGCCAAGGAAATCAACAATCCTAATCTTTTTGCTAGAAATGAAAAGGATTATTTTTTGAAGAGACTCACGCTGGGTGAAGGTATGCTTTTAACTAGAAACAAACCCTTCCATCGTGTATCCCCGATTATTGCAACCTTGACTGCTTTGATAATAAATCAGATTAGTAAGCAAAAGGTTTAAATTACCAAATCATTCAAATAATTAATCTTAGGTAAGCACAATGGAGAAGCGCTACGTGTAGAAATCGACAATAAAAGACTTTGTTATGGTTAAATCTATTGATAGATTACTCTTTTATGAAGAATAACAGCAATGATTGGGACAACGAACACCCATCTCGTTCGTATTTTGGATACCCTGAAAATCATCAAAGGTTGTCGAAGTAGCTAATCCCTATAAGATACAAAGCGTTGAGAACAAAGAATTTGTCAAAGAGTTTTCTATTGTTTTAAGAATAGATTATTGCTGGTTTTATCCTAACAATACTTAATTACTAAAAGATTTTTGATCAAAAGGATGGTTAGACATTGGTCCAAAGAGCAGAAAACTAACCCCCGCTTACCAGATTCAAAGTAGGGAGAATTCTACTGTTTAATCTCTGATATCAATTTCCTCTCTTTACTTTATGATAAGCAGGAGGAGCCGTATGAGATGAGAGTCTCAAGTACGGTTTTGAAACGGAGTTCAGTTGATTTAGACTATATGAACGATCGTAACGGATGTCGGCCCAATCTGAAGGAGAATATGCAGAAGCTTTACAAAATTATTATAAGGCTATGCGATTAGAGATTGATCCTTATGACAGGAGTTATATACTCTATAACATAGGTCTTATTCATACTAGTAATGGAGAACACACAAAGGCTTTGGAATATTATTTCCAAGCACTGGAACGTAATCCTTTCCTCCCACAAGCTCTTAATAATATGGCTGTAATCTGTCATTACGTGCGATTATCTCTATTATAGGATCTTTTAGTTTGGTACTTTTCGATAAGAAAGGCTTCCCACAAATATACTTCTTTTAATTAACTAAAGAATAAGAGTTTTAATAAGCTGTGGAATCTGATCTTCTTGTAATAACCTAGGTTTCAGGGAAAAAAAGCCTAAAGATCCCATGGATAATAGAGTGAATTGGGAATGAAAGCACCGTAAAGATTCATCATTGAAAATCTGGGTTGATACAATGAGATTTGCTTACCCAAGGGTTATACAATCAATTCTTGTAATAAAGTTGATTGAAAATAATTGAGTCACGGTGTAGTATCAAATCCTAAAGGAATTATACATTTCGATGAATGGATCCGCATGAACCAATAAGATAATTAGTCTTTAAGAATGTTATTTTTTCTTAATAGATTAGGAAGATGGAAAAGATTCTATCTTGCGACAGAATGCTAATAGGATTGGAAACCATTACAACAATTGTTATTCTTAATTCTTGTATAGAATGATATGAGTGAATAATCCATGAATCTTTCTCTCTTAGGTCTGATCGACAAGAATTGGCTGAATAGTTATTTGAGCCGTATGAGATGGGAAACTCTCAAATACGGTTCTAAGGGAAGATAAGGTAAAAACATCTATCTATCCCGACCGAGGAGAACAGGCCATTGAACAAGGAGAACCCGAAGATTCAGAAGCTTGGTTTGATCAAGCTGCTGAATATTGGAAACAAGCAATATCACTTTCTCCAAGCAATTATATAAAAGCACAGAATTGGTTAAAAATTACAAGACGTTCTAAAGAGTAAAGAAAGGATAGGAAGAAAGGGGTAAAGATAAAGAAAATGATTCTATTAGTTAGAATCGTCTAATAATCATTTCTTGCTCCCCCTCTCTCCTTCGATCTTAAGAGAAGAGAGAGATCTCTTCTCTTTTTTTTTTATAATCCCTATCTATAGATATTTGATCTTTCCTCGTTACTCGAAGGAAGAAGCCATAAAGGTCCATAGAGCACTATAAACCTGTGTAATAATAAGATCAAATGCCTTCCTTAGATTACTTGGATTACTCTTCTATCAAAGCCGTTCCAGTTTGAAACTCAGGGAGAGAAGGAATACTCTAGTAGTAGAAAATCTATCTCTTAGAAGTCTTTTATCCTCTATTGGTAGGCTGTTTGTTGTTATCCTTTGTCCGAAGAGAGGAGAATCTCGATGACTATTCGTTCACCGGAACCAGAAGTCAAGATTATGGTAGAAAAGGACCCCGTAAGAGTTTCTTTTGAGAAATGGGCTCAACCTGGACATTTTTCAAGAACCTTAGCCAAAGGCCCTAGTACCACTACTTGGATTTGGAATTTACATGCTGATGCTCATGACTTTGATAGTCATACCAATGATCTAGAAGATATATCCCGTAAAATATTCAGTGCCCATTTTGGTCAATTAGCTATTATTCTTATCTGGTTAAGCGGTATGTATTTTCATGGTGCTCGTTTCTCCAACTATGAAGCATGGTTGAATGATCCTACTCAAATAAGACCAAGTGCTCAAGTTGTTTGGCCAATCGTTGGTCAAGAGATCCTTAACGGTGATGTCGGGGGAGGATTCCAAGGTATACAGATAACGTCTGGATTTTTTCAACTTTGGCGAGCTTCCGGAATAACTAACGAGTTACAACTTTACTGCACTGCTATTGGTGCTTTAATCCTTGCAGGGTTGATGTTATTTGCAGGTTGGTTCCATTATCACAAGGCTGCTCCTAAATTGGCTTGGTTCCAAGATGTGGAATCTATGTTGAATCATCATTTAGCTGGTCTTTTAGGATTAGGCTCTTTAGGGTGGGCGGGCCATCAAGTCCACGTCTCATTACCGATTAACCAGCTTTTAGATGCAGGAGTAGATCCTAAAGAGGTCCCTCTTCCTCATGAATTTATTATCAATCGAGATCTTTTGGCTCAAACGTATCCCAGCTTTGCAAAGGGATTAACCCCATTCTTTACCCTTGATTGGTCAGAGTATTCTGATTTCTTAACCTTCCGGGGCGGTTTGAATCCGGTAACGGGGGGGTTGTGGTTGACTGATACTGCACATCATCATCTAGCAATTGCAGTTCTTTTTCTTATAGCCGGTCATATGTATAGAACTAATTGGGGTATTGGCCACAGTACAAAAGAGATTTTAGAAGCTCATAAGGGACCTTTTACTGGTGAAGGCCACAATGGCATCTATGAGATCCTAACTAGTTCTTGGCATGCCCAACTAGCTATCAATCTAGCTATGTTAGGCTCTTTAACAATTATAGTAGCTCATCATATGTATGCTATGCCCCCCTATCCATACTTAGCTACTGATTATGCTACCCAATTATCTCTGTTTACACACCACATGTGGATTGGTGGTTTTTTGGTGGTTGGTGCGGCCGCACATGCAGCCATTTTTATGGTAAGGGATTATGATCCGACTACGCAATACAACAATCTATTAGACCGTGTTATTCGACATCGTGATGCAATAATTTCACATCTTAATTGGGTGTGTATCTTCTTAGGTTTCCATAGCTTTGGTTTATACATTCACAATGATACTATGAGTGCGTTGGGACGTCCCCAAGATATGTTTTCAGATACCGCTATTCAATTACAACCTGTATTTGCTCAATGGATACAAAATACTCACGCTTCTGCTCCTGGCTTAACTGCGCCTAATGCAATAACAAGTACTAGTCTAACTTGGGGTGGTAGCGGTTTAATAGCAGTAGGTGGTAAAGTTGCTTTGTCACCAATCCCGTTGGGTACTGCAGATTTCTTGGTACATCATATTCATGCGTTTACAATCCATGTGACTGTATTAATATTGCTTAAGGGTGTTCTATTTGCACGTAGCTCTCGTTTAATACCTGATAAAGCAAATCTCGGTTTTCGTTTCCCTTGTGATGGTCCCGGTCGAGGAGGTACTTGTCAGGTATCTGCTTGGGATCACGTTTTCTTAGGTTTATTCTGGATGTATAATTCTATCTCAGTAGTTATATTTCATTTCAGTTGGAAGATGCAATCAGATGTATGGGGCAATATCAGTGATCAGGGAGTGATAAGCCATATAACTGGAGGGAATTTTGCACAGAGTTCAACAACCATTAATGGATGGCTACGTGACTTCTTGTGGGCACAAGCTTCTCAGGTCATTCAATCGTATGGTTCTTCATTATCCGCATATGGTCTATTATTCTTAGGCGCTCATTTTGTTTGGGCTTTTAGTCTAATGTTTCTATTCAGTGGTCGTGGATATTGGCAAGAATTGATTGAATCTATTGTTTGGGCCCATAATAAATTGAAGGTTGCTCCTGCTATTCAGCCCAGAGCTCTGAGTATTATACAGGGACGTGCTGTAGGAGTAGCTCATTATCTTCTGGGTGGAATCGCCACAACGTGGGCATTTTTCCTAGCGAGAATCATTGCAGTAGGATAATGGCTAGGAGGATTTGAAAAGCACTATGGCATCAAGATTTCCGAAGTTCAGCCAGGGTCTCTCTCAAGACCCAACTACTCGTCGTATCTGGTTCGGTATAGCTACTGCGCATGACTTTGAGAGTCACGACGACATTACCGAAGAACGTCTTTATCAAAGAATATTTGCTTCTCATTCTGGTCAATTAGCTATTATTTTTCTATGGACTTCCGGGAATCTTTTTCATGTAGCTTGGCAAGGTAACTTTGAGGCATGGGTCCAAGACCCATTGCATATAAGACCTATTGCTCATTCCATCTGGGATCCTCATTTTGGTCAACCGGCTGTTGAGGCTTATACTCGAGGGGGAGCTTCAGGTCCAGTTAATATTGCTTATTCTGGTGTATATCAGTGGTGGTATACTATTGGCTTGCGCACGAATCAAGATCTATATATTGGAGCTATCTTCTTATTAGCCGTTTCTGCTCTATTCCTAATAGCAGGTTGGTTACATTTACAACCTAAATGGAAACCGGGTATCTCGTGGTTCAAGAATGCTGAATCTCGCCTCAATCATCATCTTTCAGGGCTGTTTGGGGTTAGCTCTTTAGCGTGGGCAGGACACTTGATTCATGTTTCCATTCCCGAATCGAGAGGTGAACATGTAAGATGGAATAATCTACTCACTGCGCTCCCACACCCGCAGGGGTTAGCACCGTTCTTTTCTGGACAGTGGGGTATTTATGCACAGAATCCTGACTCTGGGAATCATCTCTTTAATAGTGCTCAAGGAGCAGGAACTGCTATTCTAACTTTCTTGGGGGGATTCCATCCACAGACTCAGAGTTTGTGGCTGACCGATATTGCTCATCATCATTTGGCAATTGCAGTTCTTTTTATAATCGCCGGTCATATGTACAGGACCAATTTTGGGATTGGGCATAGTATAAAAGAGATCTTAGAAGCTCATGTTCCTCCAGGAGGTAGATTAGGGCGTGGGCACAAAGGTCTTTATGATACAATCAATAATTCTCTTCATTTTCAATTAGGGCTGGCGTTAGCTGCTCTCGGAGTTATTACTTCATTAGTGGCCCAACACATGTATTCTCTACCTGCTTATGCTTTCATAGCACAGGATTTTACAACCCAAGCTGCACTATACACCCATCATCAATATATTGCGGGGTTTATTATGACAGGGGCCTTTGCTCACGGAGCTATATTCTTCATTAGAGATTATAATCCAGAACAGAATAAAGATAATGTTTTGGCAAGAATGTTAGAGCATAAAGAAGCAATAATCGCCCATTTAAGTTGGGCTAGTCTATTTCTAGGGTTTCATACCTTAGGGTTATATGTTCATAACGATGTCATGTTAGCCTTTGGGACCCCTGAAAAACAGATCTTGATTGAACCCGTATTTGCTCAATGGATACAAGCGACTCATGGTAAAGCCCTGTATGGCTTTGATGTACTTCTTTCTTCAGCAGATAGTCCAGCTTTTAACGCTGGTCAGAGCCTATGGTTACCAGGTTGGTTAGACGCTATTAATAATAATACTAATTCATTATTTCTAACGATTGGGCCTGGCGATTTTTTGGTTCATCATGCTATTGCCTTAGGTTTGCATACAACAACATTGATCCTAGTAAAAGGAGCGTTAGATGCACGCGGATCTAAGTTAATGCCAGATAAGAAAGAGTTTGGTTATAGTTTCCCTTGTGACGGTCCAGGCAGAGGTGGTACCTGCGATATTTCAGGTTGGGATGCTTTCTATTTAGCAGTTTTTTGGATGTTGAATACTATAGGTTGGGTTACTTTCTATTGGCACTGGAAGCATATCACGCTATGGCAAGGAAATGTGGCTCAATTCAACGAATCTTCTACTTATCTAATGGGATGGTTGAGGGATTATTTATGGTTAAATTCTTCACAACTTATTAACGGTTATAACCCTTTCGGTATGAATAGCTTATCTGTTTGGGCTTGGATGTTTTTATTTGGACATCTTGTGTGGGCTACTGGATTTATGTTTCTTATTTCCTGGCGCGGTTATTGGCAAGAACTTATCGAAACTCTAGCTTGGGCTCATGAACGCACACCGTTAGCTAATCTCATTCGTTGGAAAGACAAACCGGTGGCTCTTTCGATTGTTCAAGCACGATTAGTAGGATTAGCTCATTTCTCAGTAGGTTATATATTTACGTATGCAGCGTTTTTAATAGCATCTACATCAGGAAAATTTGGATGAATTTCTACTGAAATAGAAACAAACTAAGAACAAAGAGTAATTTGAACCTTACCGTTGGCTTGGATGCCAAAACAAAACTAGGGTTCAAATTACTAACAAGTGCAATCTATTCCTTATGATGATGAAAAACAAGCATTAGATTAATGTGTCCCAATTCTAGCTTAGTCTAAAAAAAGATTCTACTATCGTAGATTAATGAATCATGGCAAAAAAGAGTCTTATCGAGAAAGAAAACAAGAAACAGAAATTGGTGAAAAAGTATCACTTGACTCGTGAATCTTTGAAACGAGAGATGAGACAGAGCTCCTCGATACAGGATAAATTGGATATCTCTAAAAGATTACGCTCTTTACCCCGCAATAGTGCACCCACCCGTCTTCATAATCGCTGTTCCCTAACTGGACGGTCTAGGTCTAATTATCGAGATTTTGGTTTATCTAGACATGTATTCCGCGAAATGGCACATGCTTGTTTGTTACCTGGAGTAATAAAATCGAGTTGGTAGCATTCGGGTATTCTGTTTGACTAATAGAAATGGATAATAAATAACTATTTCAGATCCTATTTCTAGCATTTTTTTTTACTTTTTACATTCAATGTAATTATTTAATTATTTTGTAATAATTACATTGAATCGATTGCTATCGCGGGGTAGAGCAGCTTGGTAGCTCGCAAGGCTCATAACCTTGAGGTCACGGGTTCAAATCCTGTCTCCGCAAAATAATATACACGGGAGAGAAGATGTAATCAATTTGATTTGATTTAGTAATAATGTTGTCTATTCTTTGCTTTGCTGCATATCTATGCTAATTCTATCTATCATTAGAAATAATCTAAGTGTAGAGTAGATAACTGGATTTACGATATATTTAATCTTTCTTTAATCTTTGTCTTAATGACATCTCTTGGATGAGATGCTTGCATGTTTAAAAAGATAGGAGTTAAGATAAACACTCAAGATAAAAGAATAAGCGATTGAGACAAAAAACAGAGCAGAGTCTTGTTTCGAATAGACTATGCTTTATACTGAATCTTGTATCATTCTAATATTAGAATATCTTCAGCCCTTTTAACTCAGTGGTAGAGTGCCGCCATGGTAAGGCGTAAGTCATCGGTTCAAATCCGATAAAGGGCTTTGCTGAAAGACCGTACAATCAATCTGTCTACTTTGTAGCACAAATAGTAGGATTTACTGTCTAATTTGATTAGACTAATTAAATTCATGAAGAGCCTTTACTTTAATAAAGTTATTCTGGTTAATTCAGGCCATTTTCTTCTTATTCTAAGCTATCTTAGGACTTATTCTTATCTTGTTTGTGTTTAAAAAACGTTATGGAACTAAACAAAGTTATTGATAAGGCAAAAAAAGTATTTTCTTTCTGGAACTGCTTTCTAATAAATAAGTAAAAATAATCTATAATGACAGGTATGATTTAGTTACTATTAACATAGGAATTTAGATAGAAATTCTCATTATCATATTTATATTCAAGAGAAGTACCTCAAATATTTTTAAGAAAACTTAGATTATTGTCAAAGATTTAATTTAACTTTTTTGATTCTAAAGGCTTAATCTAACCTTTTAGACAATCAAATAACCTGCTTTGTAGTTAAGTTAGGAGTCGAACAAAATACATATCATTTACCTAATAAATCTCCAATGAATCACTCTTTTATTCTATGGGACATCAGTTAAAAATGGTTCTTTCCTCTTTATAATTATTTATTGCAACAACTCCTCAAGACTAAATAAGAAAACAAAGCTTTCAAATTCTATTAAAGATTGGTAGAATAAAAGATGAATAGGGTTTAAGAGAGAAATGAATCAAATAACGATATAATTAAGTTGGATCTATTCAATAGAAACTCTACAAGATAAGAATTTCTAATATTATTGTATTTTGCTTCGCTTATCCACCAATTCTACGAATTATGTAAGATAGCACTCTTTCTATTTCTATCATCTCTCTCTCTTTCTCTATTGAATTGAAAGGAATGCTTGTTTTTAAATAGTACCAATATCCTAAAGAGCTCAATACATGCCACTGATGGTTTAATTTAATAATAAATAGCAAATTCTGGAGTCAAGTCCCAGATCTAGATTCATTGATGTAACAAAAAGACTGACGGAATCTCGGAAGAAGAGATAGGTTTAGCTACTTTCTGAAAAAGAATCTTATCTCAACTTAGGCATATACCGATATTTAGCACATTAGGTGAAGTGGCTTAAACGGGAATAGAGAAAGATTTCTATTTCTCACTATATGCTGAGAAGTTAATAAAATACAGATTATCGGAAACGATTATTCAGAAGGGATAATGATATGATAATTCAAATTCCTTCTAGATCCTGGAATATCATGTCATGGAATAAAAAGATACCTAAAAACAATTGATTTTTAAAGGTTGAATAGGAAAGGAAGGAGAATAACTATGACCATTGCCATTGGAAAGTCTTCCAAGGAACCAAAAGATTTATTTGATAGTATGGACGATTGGCTAAGAAGAGATCGCTTTGTTTTCGTAGGTTGGTCCGGTCTATTGCTTTTTCCCACTGCTTATTTTGCTCTAGGCGGTTGGTTTACTGGTACAACCTTTGTAACTTCATGGTATACTCATGGCTTAGCTACTTCTTATCTAGAAGGCTGTAATTTCTTGACTGCTGCTGTTTCTACTCCCGCTAATAGTCTGGCGCATTCATTGCTTCTATTATGGGGTCCCGAGGCACAAGGAGATTTCACCCGTTGGTGTCAATTGGGAGGTCTATGGGCTTTTGTCGCTCTTCATGGATCTTTTGCTTTGATAGGTTTTATGTTACGCCAATTTGAACTTGCTAGGTCTGTACAATTACGTCCCTATAACGCGATAGCATTCTCTGCTCCTATTGCGGTTTTCGTTTCGGTGTTCTTAATCTATCCTTTGGGACAGTCTGGTTGGTTCTTTGCACCCAGTTTTGGTGTAGCCGGTATTTTTCGATTCATTCTCTTCTTCCAAGGATTTCACAATTGGACTCTGAATCCGTTCCATATGATGGGAGTTGCTGGGGTCCTGGGTGCTGCTCTTCTATGTGCTATTCATGGTGCTACAGTAGAAAATACTTTATTTGAAGATGGTGATGGTGCAAATACATTCCGCGCTTTTAACCCAACTCAGAATGAAGAGACTTATTCATTTGTTACTGCTAATCGTTTTTGGTCTCAAATATTTGGTGTTGCTTTTTCTAACAAGCGTTGGTTACATTTCTTTATGCTATTTGTTCCAGTGACTGGGCTATGGATGAGTGCCATTGGAGTTGTTGGTCTTGCTTTAAATCTACGTGCATATGATTTTGTCTCTCAAGAAATTCGTGCCGCCGAAGATCCTGAGTTTGAGACTTTCTATACAAAGAATATCTTATTAAATGAGGGTATTCGTGCTTGGATGGCAGCTCAAGATCAGCCTCATGAAAACCTTGTATTCCCCGAGGAGGTTCTACCCCGTGGAAACGCTCTTTAATGGAACTTTATCTTTGGGTGGTCGCGATCAAGAAACCACAGGTTTCGCTTGGTGGGCGGGTAATGCTAGGCTTACCAACTTGTCTGGTAAATTACTTGGTGCTCATGTAGCTCATGCTGGTTTGATCGTATTTTGGGCTGGGGCTATGAATCTTTATGAAGTAGCCCATTTTGTCCCCGAAAAGCCCATGTATGAACAAGGGCTTATTTTACTTCCTCATTTAGCTACTCTGGGTTGGGGAGTAGGTCCCGGGGGGGAAATAATAGATACTTTCCCTTATTTTGTTTCCGGAGTACTCCATCTTATTTCTTCTGCAGTTCTAGGTTTTGGAGGTGTTTATCATGCTCTTATTGGTCCTGAAACTCTAGAAGAGTCCTTTCCATTCTTTGGTTATGTATGGAAAGATAAGAACAAGATGACTACTATTTTGGGTATTCATCTGATCCTGCTAGGGGCTGGCGCATTTCTCTTAGTATTCAAAGCACTATATTTTGGGGGCTTGTATGATACATGGGCTCCTGGAGGTGGCGATGTAAGAAGAATCACAAATCTTACTCTAAACCCTAGTGTTATCTTCGGTTATCTGTTAAAATCTCCTTTCGGTGGAGAAGGTTGGATTGTAAGTGTAGATAATTTAGAAGATATTATTGGAGGACATGTTTGGTTAGGATCTATTTGTATTTTTGGAGGAATCTGGCATATATTAACCAAGCCTTTTGCCTGGGCTCGTCGTGCTTTCATATGGTCCGGAGAAGCTTATTTGTCTTATAGCTTAGGGGCTCTTTCTATTTTTGGTGTCACCGCTTGTTGCTTTGTTTGGTTCAATAATACAGCATATCCTAGTGAATTCTACGGTCCCACCGGCCCAGAAGCCTCTCAAGCTCAAGCTTTTACTTTTCTTGTTAGAGACCAACGTCTTGGTGCTAATGTAGGTTCTGCTCAAGGACCTACCGGTTTAGGGAAATATCTAATGCGTTCTCCAACAGGAGAGATCATATTTGGAGGCGAAACAATGCGCTTCTGGGATCTTCGCGCTCCATGGTTGGAACCTTTAAGAGGGCCTAATGGATTAGATCTGAGCAAGTTAAAAAGAGATATACAACCATGGCAAGAACGACGTTCTGCAGAGTATATGACTCATGCCCCTTTAGGTTCCTTAAATTCAGTAGGGGGAGTAGCTACTGAGATCAACGCTGTTAACTATGTATCTCCCCGGAGTTGGTTGGCAACTTCTCATTTTGTTCTCGGATTTTTCTTTTTTATAGGTCATTTATGGCATGCGGGAAGAGCCCGTGCAGCTGCAGCTGGGTTTGAAAAAGGAATTGATCGTGATACCGAACCTGTCCTTTTTATGACACCTCTGGATTAGATTTGCAAGAATGGCTCGTAAGTCAATTTCAAGTGTACCATTGCCTTATAGCTAGTCTAGCAAATACAAGACAAATCTCCCTTTCCTAAGATCCTAATGAATCTTAGGTAATATTTTGTAATAGTTTTTCTATGCTTAAAAATGGGTATTAGTTATAATTTGGTTTATAACTATCAATATTATTATTATTGGATGAATAATAATCGAGATGAGATCTCTCGCCTGTGTATTTCAAGTAAAGAACTGATAATTAGCTATAAGATATTAATCATTCATAAGGTTTAGTAATACTACTTTTTCTTATGTATTTGCGTCTTTTCTTTCTTTTAAAGAAAGAAAAGATGCATTCTATTATGATATGAAAAACAATGTAAGATTTTTAAAAATCTTGCTAGTTACAGTTGTGTGTGCCAAGATAAATGTTAATCTTTAGGTTGTTAGAGGAGATAAGATGAACGGAGACACCCACTTCAACAATCCTCTCAAAAGTTGAGTTAAGGGTATCAGCGTTTTAACTTAACTATTTGTAGTCACTATTCTATTAGAATCGTATTTTTTGTTATCCTTTACACTTCAAAGGTTGAGACGGGGCTTAGACTCTGAATCCGGAGATATGACCAAAGGAAAACAAGAGATGCGAGTATCTTCTATTGTTGTTTGATTCTAAACCCAAAGAAAGGGTATTAGTTGCAAATAATAGACATTATTCTCTAATAACAATAAAATATTATTCTAAATCATTCATACATTTTGTTATCAAAAGACGATCCTGGACGAGGAAGAGGAGAGAGAGGGATTCGAACCCTCGATAGATATTAAGACTATGCCAGTTTTCAAGACTGGAGCCATAAACCGCTCGACCATCTCTCCTTCACGCACGATTTAAGTACTTCTCGCAATCATAGAGAATAGAGGGTACTCCAAAAAGAGAAATCATATTAATATTGATTAGTCTCTATCATATTGTATCAAAAACGACATCTATTTTGGAAGATACAAATTGATAAAGATCTCTGAGCATTCCATTTACTGTGAAACTGATATCGATGATTATCCTGATGAGATATTAACCCTTAATAACTTATCAACACATTTGAATATTTAGATTCTGGAATACCAAGAGGGTAGTTATCCCGTTCTCAATCTTTTCAAATTGATAGTTATAATCTCACTGGATGGGGATCAAATGGTACAAATCTTCCATTCTATATAATCAATTATGACTATTGTTTTTCAATTAGCTCTATTTGCACTAGTTGCTATTTCATTTCTATTAGTAATTGGTGTACCTGTTGTACTTGCTTCTCCTGATGGTTGGTCGAGTAATAAGAATTTTGTGTTTTCAGGAGCTTCTTTATGGATTGGATTAGTGTTTTTAGTGGGTATACTTAATTCTTTTATATCTTAGAGATTAGTTTCTTTAATTACAATTTTATGTTTCCTCTCCCCACGATTCATTATCCTAAATAGAAATATATTATAAATCATAAGGTTTAAGCTTTAGGGTTGAATCTGCACTTTTCCCTTCTTCTTTTAAGTTGGGGGGGAGAGATTATCAATTATTGATTGATGAGATAAAGAGAAAAAAAGGTTTCTGTTGATTAAAGGAATCGAGAGAACTATAGTTCTAATATGAAGCAATCTTATATTCTATGACGCGGATATAGTTGAATGGTAAAATATCTCTTTGCCAAGGAGAAGACGCGGGTTCGATTCCCGCTATCCGCCAATCATCGAATATCTGTCAAATACTTCTTACTACAAGAAGATAAGGCTTCTTTTAGGTCTCAAAGTTTGCAGGACAGAGTTAGAATCAACTCCTTTTTTTGCAGAAAAAAAATAGTTAATTCAGATTTCAAAGATTAAGAGGTTATTTAATTCTTTTTTTTTTAGGGATGATAAATAATTAGATAAGCTGGATTTTCTTTATCAATTGTTTTATTATAGGACAAGATCATTCTTTGGTGGGAGGGGGGTTAAACAATTCTTTCAATCTATCAGAGATAGATTGAAAGAACTATTGCATTGAAAGACGCAGTAGGTTATACTATATACGTAGGGAGAGTTAGCTGAGAAACCATGAATAAAGAAAGAACACTCCTATTTATTCAGAGAATCTTGAGTATTTCGATTTGACTAGTCAACAAATGAAGAATTCAAAGGTAATCAGATTAGATTGGGTTGACAAAATATAAATGTTGTAGTATGATAATAATGTCTTACTCTTTTATAAGAGTAAGAGCTCTTTAGTAAGAGAAATAGGCCCCCATCGTCTAGAGGCCTAGGACATCTCTCTTTCAAGGAGCCGACGGGGATTCGAATTCCCCTGGGGGTAGTTCCTCTACGAAAGTATTACCGACGTAGTGGAACAGATCTTTCACTCTTCTATCTCATTTCCCACTCTTTATCCTATTTCCCATTCTCTATCCCATTCCCTATTCTCTATCCCATTCCCTTTCTGCCATGAAAAACGGACACAAAATCCGTTTACGGGAAACAGACTCTAAATCTGTTCATAGGGAAACGGACTCTAAATCCGTTCATAGGGAAACAGACTCTAAATCTGTTCGTAGGGAAACAGACTCTAAATCTGTTTAGGGGAGACGGACTCTAAATCCGTTTACGGGGAGACGGACTCTAAATCCGTTTACAGGGGAGACGGACTCTAAATCCGTTTACAGGGAAACGGACTCTAAATCCGTACAGGGAGACGGACTCTAAATCCGTTTACAGGGAAACGGACTCTAAATCCGTTTATAGAAGAGGAAAGACAATCCCTAAATCTAAGCAAAACCCTTTTTAGAATAAAAAAAATGTCAATCGATTACTATCTATCTTCCAATTGCTTGGATTTAGATAGGGTGGGTCGATGCTCGAGTGGTTAATGGGGGCGGACTGTAAATCCGTTGGCAATGCCTACGCTGGTTCAAATCCAGCTCGACCCAATGAAACAAGAGTATAAACCCATGTTGATCTATTGATTTTTTTTGCATATTCAAGTTCAAGTCGGGATTGACGGGTCTCGAACCCGCAACTTCCGCCTTGACAGGGCGGCGCTCTAACCGATTGAACTACAATCCCAGTATCTAGAGTCTATACGGACTTAATTTGAATGTCAATCTTTAATGGAGTTATCCACTCTATATTATCTATTTGGAATTCTCTTTTTTTTTCAAAAGAGAAATGCTCTTTATTGAATAAGCAAAACCAGGATTATTCTTTATTTCAAGCCTGTGTCAAGGCAGAATGCCTAGTTTAGTCATGTATTTAATCAATCTTTTTGGATAAGATTCTCTCTACAAACACAACCTGATCTATTTATAACTTAATGTACTAAGTTGCCTTAGTAATAATTAAAAAAAGGTAGATCTGATCCTTTTATTAAAAAAAAAATAAAGGGACTTTTTGAATTATTAGTAACATCTACAAATATCTTTTAAAAAAGAGACATAGAGACAGCAACGTCTTCTCGCCTAAGTAGAAGAAAGTATCAATGGCTTATCCTTAAAAAAAGAATCTAATTCTATTGAGCTTTTTTTATAATGATCTGCATGATATACTATATAGTTGATATTGAAAGTTTAACTAAACTAAAAGTGATTTTGATCATCTTATTGGATCAATGCGAGATGTTCCAGTCGATCCCAATCAGTTTTAATAGAGTAAACAGTCGTCTATTTGAACGAGGTCTTTCAGATTATTATCTAATCAATTTGAACTATTAATATGTTAATATGGAAGTAAATATTCTTGCATTCATAGCTACTGCACTCTTTATTCTAATTCCTACAGCTTCTCTACTTATTCTTTATATTCAAACGGCTGCCCAAAATAATTGAATAGAATTAAGTCTCCTCTCTTTTTCGTAGTAAGAAATAACTGAATATGCAGATATATTCAAGTGGAATATCTAGTGCAAAAAAAAAAGAACAAAACTGGATCGGTTTCTATTTTTAATAAATAAGTAATTCAATGCTTAGGAGTCATAATCCTTATTATTTATGGGGTTTCGTTCTTCATTTAGATCCTACAGTTTTCTTATTATCATCGAGTATTTATATCTAGAAAGATAAATAATGATCAATATACAGATATAGATATATCTATCTATCGATAGATATATCTTTTTTTTCTTATTTCTTTGTTATGATCTCTATAGAATTTGGTCCCGGGGCTATAGTTGGCGTTGGACTCGTAGGGGTAGGTATCTTTTTATATGCCCTTGGAAAAAGGGATCCCTCTGTATCTAGAGGTGTGATCTCAAATATACTTGCATTAGGTTCTTACAATTAATTGCCAACCTTTCTTTACCCAAAAGGAAGGAAACTTGAATGAGTATCGGAGATAATAAGTCCGGAAAGAAATCAATCGATGACTAATTCTTTTAATAATTTGTTTACACTTCAAAAACTGGCTAAGATTGTGGATTAGATGACATTTCTTTCCTTTATAATTAAATTAGACTACTATGAATCCAATCTCTTTTCTCTAGAGAAGAGATATCTATCTGAATATAGATCTCTATGGGTAGAGAGCTTATGGAGTAAAAAAAAATAGGTCTAATGATTTCAATATTCTACAATAAAATAAATTAGGTCAGGTATATAAAGAACAAACTAGATCAAAAAAAAAAAGAGGATGAAGATCTGTTTCTATTTCTATTAGTTAAATAGATAAGAATATTTTTTTTATTCAAATTTATTAGTACATTTAATCTAGCAAAAGAAAATCCAGGAAGTTCAATCAGAGAGACTGACGTGGATAAAAGGTGAGAACTGGATCAAATACTAGAGATTAATTTATGTATAATCAACCTTCTTGCCTAAGCCATAAGAGATGAAAGAATCATATATGGTTTTTAGGGGGGGGTAAATGCTGTGTTTCAATCTATCCCAATATTATGATTTCTTCCTTTCTTCTATCGGATTATTGTCTGGAGGGATTCTTATCTTTCAAGGTTGGCGCTTAGATCCTATTCTATTATTATCCGAAACACTTCTGAGCGGAATTGCAATATTTCTAGTTCTCGAAAATTTATATCTGCGCACTAAAAGAGCTGAGACATCTAAAGGAATTAATCAGCAAAGAAGATTTCCTAATACTAATTGTTCAAAGATTGATTGGTTCGATCCATTCACTAGACAATATTCTTATAAAAGTTTAAAAGTAAGAAAAGTAAAAAAGGGAATAAGATTTTTGCAAAAACATCGGAGAGTTCCTTATACTCTATATGTTTTACATAAGAGGCCAAGCACGTTCTAGAAAGAACTCTCAAATCAGAGAGAGGGGGTAATCCCAGAGTAGATTTCAATAAGAGTGGATTATTACTTATCATAGTCCACTCCTTCCCCAAACTACAAGTGATAGAGAAAATGTAAAAATAACCATTAAAGCAGCCCAAGCAATACTAACTATATCCATAATTATGATTCCTATAATTTCAAACTAATTATAATCTCAATTAATATTGTTGCCTATAATTTAGAACCGACTTTCTTTTATACCTAAATATATCTAAAAGAGTAAGAAAGTTACTATTATTTGTTATAATACCTGCAATAGCAGCAAGAATGTATCTGTTTCTCTAGATCTTTATTCCTTTTTTCAATGTTACTGATAATTTGTATCAATATTTGGGATATGCAATCTCGATATTACCATATTTATGATATAATTTTTATGGGATTGCCCGTCTGTGCTATATTCAGATCCTTTTATCGTGATAGACCATAACAGACTATGGAGCATCTCAATTTGTGTCCAAATATGTCACAGCAGTCAATCCCCAGACTCTCTCAGCTAGATGAATTCCTTCCTAGGTAGGCGATACCCAGATTCGAACTGGGGGATAAAGGATTTGCAATCCTCTGTCTTACCGCTTGACTATATCGCCATTGCCTTTTCTTTGTCTTTGTCCAATCATTTTGAAAGTTAATAGATATTTGACAGATTTAAATAAAATAAGAAACTTAAGTATGAGTATACTCTTGAATAAGGATATTGGCAATATCATTTGCTTTTCTTTCTAATCTATTTGTAGATTCTCAGATCTAGTCTGTTCTCGAGCGCATATCTTCTCTCACCAAAAGTAGAATGCATAAGGTCGTTGTTTTTCATTCTTTCTGAAAATCTATATTTGATTTTTCCCTATTGTGGATGTTTTTAACAATCACTAAGAAAAAAAAGATATATATTTATCTTTCTCCGGAAAGAAACAAAGCCAATTACTAAAAAATGAAGAGGAAATAAAAAGATGTTTGTATTGCCGGAACTCGGAAGAATCCAATTAGAAGGATTCAATCGCTTTATTCGCGAGAAGCTGTCCGAAGAACTTGATAATTTTCCAAATATTGAAGATGCGGATAGAGAAATTGAATTTGAATCAATAAGCAAACAGTATCGATTAGCAAGACCTTCAATTGAAGAGAGAGATACTATATATCAATGTATTACGTATTCGTTTGACCTATATGTACCAATCCAATTGACTTGGAAAAGAGATAGAACGGTTCAAAATAAGCTTGTATTTTTGGGATCTATTCCTTCTATGAATTCCCAGGGAACTTTTATAATAAATGGAATTGCTAGAGTATTAATTAATCAAATATTAAGAAGTCCTGGCATTTATTATAACCACGAACCAGATCATAAAGGAATTTCTACATATACTAGCACAATAATTTCGGATTGGGGAGGAAGATTTAAATTAGAAATGGATAAAAGAAATCGACTATGGGTTCGGATTAGCAAGAAACGAAAAATATCCATTCTGATCTTGCTATTATCCATGGGATTAACTATTACAGATATCCTCCAGAACGTACGTTATCCCAAGATCTTTCTCAATTTATTGAAGAAACAGAAAGAATTGGTTGAATCATCAGAAGATGCTATATTAGAATTTTATAAGCATTTATACTCCGTAGGGTTAGACATAGTATTTTCAGAATCCATATTGAAGGAATTACAGAACAGATTCTTTTAACAGAGGTGTGAATTAGGGCCAATCGGTTGACGAAATTCAAATACTAAACTCAATCTTGACGTACCAGAAACGGAACATTTTCTATTACCTTAAGATATACTAGCTGCCGCGGATTATTCAATAGAAATAAGCTATGGGATAGGTAGTCTTGATGATATAGATCATCTGAAGAATCGATGTGTTCGATCCATAGCAGATCTATTAAAAGAACAATTAAAGTTAGCCTTAAATCGTTTAGAGAATTCGATTCGATAAAATATTCACAAACTTATTAAACGTAGACGTCCACCAACTCTTAAAGGGTTAATAACTTCTGTCCCGTTAATGACAACCTTTAGTGAATTTTTTGGTTCGTATTCTTTGTCACAATTTCTAGATCAGACTAATCCATTAGCAGAGATAGTTCACAAACGAAGGTTAAGTGCCTTGGGCCCGGGAGGATTGACACGAAGAACTGCCAATTTCCAAGCTCGTGATATCCATTTTAGTCAGTATGGACGTATCTGTCCTATCGAAACATCAGAAGGTATTAATGCTGGTCTTATATCATCATTAGCTATTTGTTCAAGAGTTGGCAATTCTGGATCATTGCAGAGTCCGTTCTTTAAGATATCTAAGATACCTAGCAAAGAGCAAATAATTAATCTATCCGCTGCCGAAGATGATTATTCTCGAATAGCGACAGGAAATCTGTTAATATCAGATTGGAGGACTCACAATAAAGAAGTTGTACTTATTCGTTATAGACAAGAATTCTTAACTGTTACATGGCAACAAGTCGATCTAAGAAGTATTCACCCTCTACAATATTTCTCTATTGGAGCGTCTATTATTCCGTTTATTGAGCATAATGATGCAAATCGTGCTTTAATGGGTTCCAACATGCAACGCCAAGCAGTTCCATTGTTCAAACCTGAGAGATGCATTGTAGGAACCGGACTAGAGGGTCAGGTAGCCCTAGATTCGGGAAATGTAGCTGTATCTGAACAAGAAGCATGAATCGATTATCTCGACGGCGAAACAATTACATTATTTTCTAAAAAAGAAGTCATAGACAAAAGATTAAGAGTTTATGAGCGTTCTAACACTAATACTTGTATGCATCAAAAGCCTATAGTTATTCAAGGAGAGCTCCTTAAAACCGGAAGTATATTAGCAGATGGAGCAGCAACTGTTGGAGGTGAACTAGCCTTAGGTAGAAATATAATAGTAGCCTATATGCCATGGGAAGGATACAATTTCGAGGATGCAGTACTTATAAGCGAACGATTGATATATGAAGATATCTACACATCTTTTCATATCAAAAGGTACGAGCTTGAGGTTCGTATAACGAATCAGGGTCCTGAGAGAATTACTAAAGAGATATCTCAATTGGATAGTTATGTACTTTGTCATTTAGACAATAATGGGCTTGTTTTATCAGGGTCTTGGGTAGAAACAGGAGATGTCCTAGTAGGTAAATTAACGCCTCAAGAAGGAGGGGATCTATCACGTGCTCCAGAGGGAAGGTTATTAAGAGCTATCTTTGGTATCCAAGTAGTTAATGCAAAAGAGAACTGTTTAAGAGTTCCTACTGGTGCGAGGGGTCGAGTCATCGACACTAGATGGATTTACTCCGAAGAAAATCCGGCAAACGATTCAGAGGTTATTCACATATATATCTTACAGAAACGTAAGATACAAGTAGGTGATAAGATAGCCGGACGGCATGGTAACAAGGGCATTATATCAAAGATTTTACCTAGACAGGATATGCCTTATCTACAAGATGGTACATCAGTGGATATGATACTAAGCCCTTTAGGGGTACCCTCAAGAATGAATGTGGGACAGATTTTTGAATGTTTGCTTGGATTAGCCGGGGAATCCTTGAAGATCCATCATAGAATAACACCCTTTGACGAAAGATATGAACGGCAAGCTTCTATGAAGCTAGTATTTTCCGAACTCTGTAAAGCAAGTACAAAAATATCTAGTCCATGGTTATTTGAAGTTGATAATCCTGGAAAGAGCCGACTTATTGATGGGCGAACCGGTGATGCTTTTGAACAACCAGTTACAATCGGAAGAGCTTATATAATGAAATTGATTCACCAAGTTGATGATAAGATTCATGCATGATCCACTGGACCTTATGCACTTGTTACACAACAACCCCTTAAGGGGAGATCTCGACAAGGAGGACAACGCGTTGGAGAAATGGAAGTCTGGGCTTTGGAAGGTTTTGGTGTAGCTTACATATTGCAGGAAATGCTTACTATTAAATCTGATCATATTCAGGCTCGTTATCAGATACTCAGTGCTATTATAACAGGAAAACCCGTGTATAAACCCGATACTGCCCCAGAATCTTTCCGATTACTAGTTCGAGAATTACGATCTATGGGACTAAATCTCGATCATAGATCGATATTTGGCGGAGACTTGAGACGGGAGGGGAAAGACACTTGATCGTCATAGCTTCTTATTAAGAATAAATCAAGGATTTTGATATTATGATTCATCAAAATAGCTATCAACAACTCTGAATCGAATTGGCTTCACCTGAACAGATTCGTAGTTGGGCCGAGAGACAACTACCTAATGGAGAGATCGTTGGACAAGTAACGCAACCTTATACGTTACATTATAAAACACATAAACCAGAAAGGGATGGTTTGTTCTGCGAAAGAATATCTGGCCCAGTCCACAGTGGAGTCTGTGCCTGTGGAAACTACCGATCCTTCGATAATAATAATAAAGGAGAGTATTCAAATTCTTGTAAGCATTGTGGTGTCGAATTCATCGATTCCCGAGTTCGGAGACATCGAATGGGATATATCAGATTAGCATGTCCAGTAACTCACGTATGGTTTTTGAAACGACTTCCTAGTTATATTGCAAATCTTCTGGCTAGACCTGTTAAAGAACTAGAAAGCCTAGTATATTGCGATGTGCGACTTGATCGTACACTCCACTTAGTATAGATTTATTAGAATCTATCATCCCATCTCGTAATGATGAGATGCCTCTGATCCCGACATACTTCACAATAATTATTATTTATGTAGCTCGGGGATAGAAACAATAGAAGAAAAATAGATATATCTATTCACGGATTATTCTTTTCCAGGGTTAATTAATATCAATCTATCAATTAGGCTTCGTAATAAGAATCTTGATATTCTAATACCATTAAAAGAAAAATAGTTCTTGACAAGGTCCTTTCTTTGTTTTTCTCATATACTAGGGTTAAAGGCTATTGTTCAGATGGTTATGAAACTTCATTCATCGCAGATATGTTTCAAATCTTATGAGAACCATCGAAGTGGAATAGAAACCTAAAGAAGAAGAATAGTGGAGTTACAAACAAGAGAAAACTCTTCTAATAATTATACAATCATAATGGAGATATCGTTCATAACGTATATGAAAGAAGGGAGTAAGACTACTCAAGAAAAGAATCTTATTCATTTATCACTTGAGTAATGAATAGTTATTTGATCCCTAAGATTAGAAGCTTCTCACAACCCTTTCTTTATACAATTTGATGCTTTTGTATCTAAAATAGCTATTTGAGCCGGATGAGAGAAAACACTCATGTCCGATTCTAAGGGGAGGACAGCCTGTTTTTGGTTAACCTATCCCAATCTCTTTCTTGCTAGGCCTGTTGCCGAGAAACCCATCCTATTACGATTGCGAGGTTTATTCAATTATGAAGATCAATCATGGAAGAATATCCTTCCGATCTTCTTTTCCACTCGGACCTTTGAAATTATTCAAGTAAGAGAAATTGCTACTGGAGGGGATGCTATTAAAGAATGATTAGCTAGCTTAGATCTACAAAATGTTATGGATTGTGCGTATTCGGAATGGCAAATCTTGGCAAAACAAGGATCCACAGAGAATGAATGGGAAGACCAAGCAATTCAAAGAAGAAAGAACCTTCTAGTGAGACGGATACGATTAGCTAAGAATTTTTTACGGACAAACATACGACCAGAATGGATGGTTCTGGATATCTTACCAGTTCTTCCACCCGAACTGAGGCCAATAATTGAGCTATCTGAAGGTGAATTAATTACTTCTGATTTTAATGAGCTTTATAGAAGGATAATTTATCGGAACAATACCCTGATTGACTTTCGATCTAGAAGTGAATTTACACCAGAAGGGTTGATTGTATGTCAAAAGAGACTTATTCAAGAAGCTGTAGATGCCCTTATTGATAATGGGATACGTGGACAACCAATGAGAGATATTAATAACAGGCCATACAAGTCTTTCTCCGAAGTTATTGAAGGAAAAGAAGGCCGATTCCGTGAGAATCTGCTTGGAAAGCGGGTTGATTATTCAGGCCGTTCCGTTATCGTGGTAGGCCCATCTCTCTCATTACATCAATGTGGATTACCCCGCGAATTATCAATGGAGCTTTTTCAAGCATTTGTAATTCATCACTTAATTGGACACCATATCGCTCATAATTTACGAACTGCTAAGAATATGATTCAAAAGAAAGAACCTATCATATGGAAAATCCTTTCTGAAGTCATGCAAGGTCACCCTGTATTACTGAATCGAGCACCTACCTTACATAGATTAGGTATACAGGCATTTCAACCTATTCTAATAGAAGGACGAGCTATTCGATTGCATCCATTAGTTTGTGGGGGTTTTAATGCCGATTTTGATGGAGATCAGATGGCGGTTCATATACCTTTATCTCTAGAAGCTCAGACTGAAGCTCGTTTCTTAATGTTTTCGCATACAAACTTATTATCTCCTGCTACGGGAGATCCCGTATCAGTACCAACCCAGGATATGCTCCTTGGATTATATACATTAACAATAGAAAATAAGCAAGGGATTTATGGAAGCAGATACTCTTCTTTTAAAGATTTGAAAGATAAGGGTTCTATTTCCCATCTTAAGATACCCTACTTTACTAGTTATCATGACGTGCTTAGGGCTAAACAATTAAAACATGTTGATCTTTCTAGTTGCTTATGGCTTCGATGGAAGATTGATTCAAATATGATCAGTTCAAATAATTGTGAATTACCTATTGAGTTTCAATATGAATCTTCGGGGATCTCTTTCCATTTTTATGCTAACTATCAGATGAGAAGAAATAGAAAAGATAAGATAATTGGGTTGTATATTCTTACAACTGTTGGTCGTGTTCTATTCAATCAGCAAATAGCAGAGGCAATACAGGGCATTTCCAAGATTTCCTGGCATTCGGCGCAATCGGTATTGGCTCCAACGATGTAATATAAAGATTCTAGAATTAGCTCATTCTACAAATCCGAATAATAAGGACCAAGGAAGTCTTTTGCAGTTATTCAATGAATAACTTGAACTAGTCAATAATTTTCATAGAATGAATAAAGAATTTGAGGTTTTTATAATGACAGATCGAGCTGAATTACCTTTCTATAATAAGATGATGGACAGAACTTCGATAAAGCAACTTATAAGAAGGTTAACACTTCATTTTGGAATTGCATATACAAGCAATATCCTTGATCAAATCAAGATCTTAGGCTTTCAACAAGCTACAAAAGCATCTATTTCACTTGGCATCGATGATCTTTTGACAGTACCCTCTAAAGGATGGCTTGTCCAAGATATACAGAGACAGGGTTACATCTCAGAACAGTATCACCGTTACGGAAGTTTGCATGCTGTAGAAAAATTACGTCAATCGATTGAAACATGGTATGCAACAAGTGAATGGCTAAGGCAGGAGATGAATCCAAATTTTACAATGACTGATCCTACCAATCCAGTCCACATGATGTCTTTTTCGGGAGCTAGGGGAAGTACATCCCAAGTCCATCAATTGGTTGGTATGAGAGGTCTAATGTCAGATCCACGGGGACAGGTGATCGATCTACCTATCCGGAATAATCTACGTGAAGGTTTATCTCTGACAGAATATATTATTTCTTGTTATGGTGCCCGTAAAGGAGTTGTGGATACTGCAGTACGAACATCTGATGCTGGATACCTTACACGCCGGCTGGTAGAAGTTGTCCAACACATCGTTGTGCGTGAAAAAGATTGTGAGACTATTCGTAGCATTGCTGTGAATCTTATTAATGACAAAAAAGGATCTATACGAACGGTATCATAAAAAAGACTGATTGGGCGTGTATTAGCAGACAATGTATATTTAGATAGGAGATGTATTGCTACACGTAATCAGGATATTAGTAATGAACTTTCTAATAATCTAATCATAACGATGCAGCCAATACATGTCAGATCTCCCTTGACATGCAGAAGTATCTTTTGGGTTTGTCAATTATGCTATGGATGGAGTTTAGCTTATCATGATTTAATAGAATTAGGAGAAGCGGTAGGTATTATAGCAGGGCAGTCAATTGGAGAACCAGGAACTCAATTAACATTAAGGACCTTTCATACCGGTGGGGTATTTACAGGTGATATTGCAGAGCATGTACGAGTTCCATTTAGCGGCCTTATTAGTTTTGATGAAAGGTCAGTATCACTATATGCTACGCGTACACGACATGGACATCCTGCTTGGTTATGTGAGAATCAATTACCTATTTCTATTAAGAGTCGAAACGATACACACAAATCTTTAGTTCCAGCGCAAAGTCTACTCATGATTCGAAATAATCAATACGTTGAATCGAAACAGATTATTGGAGAAATACGATCTAAAGGGTTTCCCCTTAAAGAACGAATCAAGAAACATATCTATCCAAATCTAGACGGAGAGGTTTATTGGAGTAGGATTGAGTATTATTTGTCTCAACATATAAATAATAATATTCGTACGGCAAGTAAGACGGGTCATATCTGGATTCTTACAGGATCTTCTTTTGGTTTCAAGAAAACCTATTATAAGGATCAAGATAGGATTAGTGTCAGATCCTGTTATGAAACTAGTAACAATAGACAAGAGTTTCAGAACATCGAAGATAAATATCTCAATCTCACTGATTTTAAAGTTTTCCAAGAAGGAATAAGAGAATTAAAGATTAATCTAAAATCTTTTAGGAATAACTCAAGTTATTTAGCATCTACTCTTAGTTGTTCCAATCTTGAGATAGAAAGAGATAATGGAAAAATTGTTTGTTTAGGCTTGAACCAAAAGCAAAAAAGATACAAAAAGAGACCTTCTAAGCGTCTCCATCTTTTGGCACCAAATTCTAAGATCTTAAATTCAAATGATATTGTGGCTACTTCTGAGAATCCTGGATATAGAACCAGTATCTCAGGGATTTTAAGATACGGTACTATAAAAGTAGAACCGATTGAGAAGAAACAATTGATCTCTCAGGGTGAAACACTAACGTTTAGATCCTGGTATAAAGTAATAAAAGAAGGTAATTTTTTCTTCATCCCCGAAGAGGTATATGTTACTTATGAACCTTCTTCATCCGTATTAGTGTCAAATAATAGTATTGTTGAAGTGGGTACACAGTTAACTTCCAATATTATTAGCCAAGTGAGTGGATCAGTTCAAATAAAAAAGATACAAAAGAGTATTGAAATAAGATTATTACCTGGATATGTCTATTATCCAGAAAAAACGATTACTATGTCTGAAAATCTTGATACTCTGATTCCACCGGGGAATCTAATTCTAGGTGGGTTCAAATCTGATAATTGGGTTTATGCTCAACCGCTTGCTTCTTCTAAGAGAAAAAGAAAGATCTCTGTCTTAATAAGGCCAGCAATAGAATACAGTATATCAAACGATTTGTTGATACCTAAAACTCCTTGTTCTTCAGTTACAAAAACATATGAATCCTTAAAGATACAGGTCTTCCCTTATATCTTCTATAGAGATGATGAAGAGATTAGAATAAGAAACGGTACAAGTATTCCGCTAGCTCAAACTTGTTTAGTAGTTGATTGGCCAGATTATTACCCTTCAAGTTCAAGAAAGGCATATTTATATTTTATTACTATCAAAATCAACAATATCTTAACTACTTTCCTTCAACTTAATCCGATTAGACTCTCTGATTCATTATTAGAAGAAGGGGATTACAAGATTCTTCCAAATTCAATGTTTAATAAAGAAAAGGAACAATCCTGCTCGAATCTGGATAGTAATAATAAAAATTCATTAGTTAAAGATCAAGGCTTTATTCATTCAGCAGCCGCGAAAAAGAAATGCTGTTTAATTCTATCAAGTTTTAATCTTTTCCGTCATCTGTTCTCGTATTCTGATTTGTATTCATATACAAAGGATTTCGATGGGATAAATAGATATTCTTCTAATAATCATCGCTCGAAGATCAACAGCTTCTATAACAAGAAACATCTAAGAGATCTCTATTCAAATTTTAGATGTGAATCTTCAAATGAAGAGACCTTAGTATTGAAAAATTTGATACCTTCTAGTTGCGAAGAATTAAGTATTATTCCTATTAAACAAAAAAATCGAGAGCTAGGCCTATTAGGAGATTTTCGGGGCATTTACCAATTCTCATTATTTTCTGATCTCATATCGATTGATCAAACCTCTTCTTTGAGAGATTTTTATTCTGATAGTAATTTAATTGATAAATTAGAACATAGAAATAGGTATCTAATCGATGAAAATGAATCAATATTCAACTATCCTCAACGTATCTTTATGAAAAGATGCTTTTTGAAACAGATTTCTTTCTTATCAGATCTTTCTAACTTTTTGAATCTTGGATTATTGATCAGTGAAAAGATACGTCTTTATCAGAATGTTATTTGCTCTCAATCAGGTCAGATTATAGCTATTAATAAAGAATACTTCTTAATAAGAGCAGCCAAGCCTTACTTAGTAACGCAAGGGGCAACTATTCACAAAGATCATGGGGATACCATTGGACAAGGAGATACACTAATAACATTGTTATATGATAGATTAAGATCTGGGGATATTATTCAAGGTCTTCCAAAGGTTGAGCAATTATTGGAATCTCGTTCCACTGGTTTTGCTCCAACTCGAATCGAAGATATTCTTGAAAAATGGAATAAAGGTATTACAACATTGATTGGGAATCTTTGGGGTCACTTTCTAAGTGTTGGCATAAGTATGGAATACTGTCAATCAATTTTGATCGATCAAATCTGAAACATTTATGGTTCTCAAGGAGTATAAGTATCTGATAGACATCTAGAAATTATTATTCGACAAATCACATCAAAAGTTCTCACGTTAGAAGAGGGAATAACCAATGTCTTTTTACCGGGAGAGCTCATTGAATTATCACAAGCACAACGGATGAATCGTGTCTTAAAAAAATCAATCTTATATGAGCCTATTGTATTAGGAATGACAAGGGCATCTCTCAATACTAGTAGTTTCATATCGGAGGCAAGTTTTCAAGAAACTACTCGAGTATTAGCTAAAGCTGCTCTTCGAGGTCGAATCGATTGGTTAAAAGGATTAAAAGAGAACATTATTCTTGGTGATATGGTTCCTATCGGAACAGGTAATAAAGAAGTGATTTGTCAACTCAATATAGAGAGACAGAAGAAGGGATTCTATTCAACTCTCCAAAACCCTAATCCATTCAATCAAGAAATGCAGACTGTGCTTCCCGGTTTTGAAGACATGTTAAGCTCTTATTATCTACTAAAGATTCATAGGATATTAAAGAAAGCTTTCTTCAGAATCATTATTGATAACTAATCTCTTAAATTAGAGAGAAAAAGAAATTATCTTAAATGTATATCAATACACAGTCCTAATTAATAGATTGTAAGAATCTTACAATGCTTAGTATAATGGATTTTATTTGCATCTTTTTATACTTAAGGATAAAATGCAACAGAAAAATTGGAACATTGATTTAGAAGAAATGATGAAAGCGGGAGTTCATTTTGGGCATAAAACCCAGAAATGGAATCCTAAGATGTCACCCTACATCTATACAGAACGAAAAGGTGCTCATATTATCGATTTAGTTAAGACTGCTCGTATTTTATCTGGAGCCTGCAATCTAGTATCGAAAGCGGCAATGCAAGAAAAAGAATTCTTAATTGTAGGTACCAAGTATCCGATAGCGGATTTAGTTGAATCACTGGCAATAAAGTCTCGATGCCACTATGTTACTAAGAAATGGCTTGGTGGTATGTTAACTAATTGGTCTACCATAAAAACACGTCTCCGAAGATTTCAATTTCTGCAAGATGAAGAAGATACAGGAGGATTTGATCGGCTTCCGAAGAAAGAGTCAGCGACTTTGAAAAGATAATTGATTCGATTAAGAAAATATCTGAGTGGTATGCAATATATGTCAAATCTACCGGATATTGTGATAATTACTGATCAGCATGAACAATCTACTGCGATCCAAGAATGTATTACTCTAGGTATCCCTACGATCTGTGTTGTCGATACCGATTGTGATCCAAATCTCATAGATATTCCGATTCCAGGAAACGATGATGCAAGGTCTTCTATCCGATGGATCTTAGAGAAATTAATATTAGCTATTCAAGAGGGTCGTTCAAAATCAAAGCTTTGGAAAGTATTACAAAATATTAATAATCGTCCTAGCTATCCATCTTCATCAAGAAGATGGTCAAAGAGATGGCAAGGGTGACATAAAAAAATTGATAGAAGAGAATAGTTATCTCAGGAACATAAATATCGTATAATTTTATATAGAAACAATCCGTAAGATAAATATTTATTTAGTGATAGATTGGGCCTTCTTTTTCTATACTGTGTAAATATTCTGTCTTTTTCTTATTCTTTCTTCTCTCAAAGGGGTAATATGGATATTGAACAGATGCACATTAATGAGAATGATATTTCTGCTTTATATCAAGTATCGAGCGTGGAAGTGGGTTAACATCTTTACTGGCAAATAGGGAATTTCCAGGTTCATGCACAAGTTCTTGTAACTTCCTGGGTAGTAATTGCTATATTATTGGGATTATCCGTTGTAGCTACTCAAAATCTACAAACTGTCCCCAATAGTACTCAGAATTTCATTGAGTATGCTCTTGAATTTATTAGAGATTTGACTCGGACCCAGATGGGCGAAGAGGAGTATCGCCGGTGGGTTCCATTCATTGGGACTATATTTCTATTTATTTTTGTTTCTAATTGGTCGGGTGCTTTGTTTCCTTGGCGAATCATTCAATTACCTCATGGCGAGTTGGCTGCACCTACAAATGATATCAACACTACTGCTGCATTAGCCTTACTCACATCAGTAGCTTATTTTTATGCAGGTTTTAACAAGAGAGGTCTTAGTTACTTTGGTAAGTATATCCAACCAACTCCGGTACTGCTACCTATTAATATCCCAGAAGATTTTACTAAACCATTATCACTCAGTTTTCGACTCTTTGGTAATATATTAGCTGATGAGTTGGTAGTAGCCGTTCTTGTTTCTTTAGTACCCTTATTTGTTCCTGTTCCTATGATGCTTTTAGGATTGTTTACAAGTGGTATTCAAGCTTTGATTTTTGCTACTTTGGCTGCCGCTTATATAGGAGAATCCATGGAAGGCCATCATTAATAAAATCGTTTCTGAAAAAAAAAAAGAAATAGAATTCTATCATTGGAGTAATAGAAATAGTTTCTGTGGTATAATAGGATATACAATACATTATCTCTCTAATGGAAATATAATTTTATCACTATTATTATCTCCATCTAATGTTGGAAAGATGTTGGTCTTCTAATTATAGTTCCTAGCATTTGATTCAATTGAAATATCATACTCTTTGGATTCTCGAAACAGAAATAAAAGAGAAAACCTTGTTTTGTTATGGAACCCCTAAGCTAAGATTCAAAGGTTTTTTCTATTTTCTAAATGGAACTAATCACATTGAATCTAAAATGAATGGCATTGTGTGTTCCAATGAATAATAGAATCTTTAATGATCTGTTATGAGGATAGAGAGATCTATCCCATAACAGATAGAAACTCTTTGATTCATTGATTGAATAGGTTTTAACATACAAAATAATTATTTCAGTAAGCATTTATACACCTATTAAAAAATATTTTTTTTCTTCTATCGATATCAATAAACCCGAATAACCTAAGAGGATATTAATACGAACCCCTTGATTTCTGCTGCTTCTGTTATTGCTGCTGGATTAGCTGTAGGCCTCGGTGCTATCGGTCCTGGTGTCGGTCAAGGCACTGCTGCGGGTCAGGCGGTAGAAGGTATTGCAAGGCAACCAGAGGCAGAAGGCAAGATTCGAGGCACTCTCTTGTTAAGTTTAGCCTTTATGGAATCTTTAACAATTTATGGACTAGTTGTAGCCTTAGCGCTATTATTTGCAAATCCTTTTGTTTGACCTAATGGAATTAAGAGATATCTAGAGACATCTAGATCCTTTTCTTACTCCACAGATCTTTTGTGAGTGGGATCTCTTTGGCCGGAACTGGGAAAAGGGTTCAAAAAAGAGCTGTTTGTCGGGTATTGTATTCAATGTCTTCGATATCATTGTGATATCTCTCCTAACTCTCCGTTTTAAAGAGAGTGAAGCTAATCAATTGATTATGGTTCATTCTCTTCTCTATTAAATAAAGCACGAGTAGTAGTTTTCCTTATTTTGATTCATTATTCCATCTTAGAGTAGATTAGAATCTATTACAACTTAAATAACCTCTTAGGAGGGGAGAGAGCATGAGAAGTATAAGTAATATCGCTTCCTTTTCAAGTCCTTGGATTCTTGCTGCGGGTTTTGGTTTAAACACAAATATCTTAGAAATAAATTTGATCAATTTAATTTTGGTTTTAGGTTTATTATTCTATTTTGGAAAGGGAGTGTGTGCGAGTTGTATATCTGAATAATTTTATTGGATTCGTCCAGTTGCATTTGAAACAAGAGGAAATGCAAAATCTTAACGAATTACTTGCAGAATATTATATATATAATGTGTAAGAACTAGAGCATTTCGGACAATCAAGAAAGATTATAGTCTAACGATTGATCTGGGAATATCTTTAATATGGTTAAAGCTGGATTGCTTAAAGTCTAAGCAAAAGGTTGGGTCTTCTTTCCCTACTCTAAAAAAGATCCCAACTAAGTGATGGTTGGAAATTTCTTCGATATACAACACTCATATTGAAGACAATCTCATATCTCTAAAGAGGAATACAATATAAGAATAAGAACCATTTCTTTTTTTTTGTTGAATAGACAACCTATATTGGATAGATATTATTCAGAAAAAGCGACTTTGCTAGTAGTAGAACATTATCTGGAAGAGCCTTCGTTATTTGACAATCATCAAATCTCTGTGATCTTATTTTCATTTGATGAGAGATAGGTTATATTAAGAAACATGGCAGGCCCGTGAAAAGGATACTAGATTCTATTATCCAATAGCGAAAACGAAATACGGGCAGGAAAGCCGAATGAATCGAAAGATGCATGTTCGGTTTGGGAAGGGATTGTAAATCTTTAGAATTCAAAGAAAAAGATCTTTGATCTACTTTCATTGATTAATCTCTTAGAAAATCGTAAGCGAACAATAATAGGTACTATCTGTGATGCAGAAGAATGTTACAAAGAGGCTACCGATAGGCTTAAACAAGCTCGGACCCGGTTACAACAAGCAAAAACGAAAGCCGATGAGATCCGCGTCAATGGGGTTATGCAAATGGAAAAAGAGAAAGGAGATCTAATTAATGCAGCTAATGAAGATTCAAAAAAATTAGAAGATAGCAAAAATTTTACAATCCGTTTTGAAGAACGAAGAGCAATTGAACAAGTTCGGCAGCAAGTCTCCCGCCTTGCTTCAGAAAGAGCTCTAGAGAGTCTGAATAGTCGGTTGGATAATGAATTGCACTTGCGCATGATTGATTATCATATTGGCTTACTAAGGGCCATAGAAAATACAGCTGATTAGCTTTCATAGGTTTCACTTTTCAAGAATATACTTGATAAAAAATCAATGGTAATAAACATTCGACCCGATGAGATTAGTAGTATTATTCGTAAACAGATTGAAGGATATGTTCCAGAAGTTAAAGTTGTTAATATTGGTACTGTCCTTCAAGTCGGAGATGGGATTGCTCGAGTTTACGGTCTTAACAAGGTAATGGCTGGTGAATTGGTAGAGTTTGAAGACGGTACAGTAGGCATTGCTTTGAATCTAGAATCCGATAACGTTGGAGTTGTATTGATGGGTGATGGTTTATCTATACAAGAAGGTAGTTCTGTAAAAGCAACGGGAAAAATCGCTCAAATACCCGTCAGTGATTCTTTCTTAGGCCGTGTAGTAAATGCTTTAGCTCAACCCATTGATGGGAAGGGTCAAATTCCAGCTTCTGAATCTAGACCAATTGAATCTCCCGCGCCAGGGATTATTTCTAGACGTTCTGTATATGAACCCCTACAAACAGGTCTCATTGCTATTGATTCTATGATCCCTATAGGGCGTGGTCAACGAGAGTTGATAATTGGAGACAGACAAACCGGTAAAACAGCAGTCGCCACAGATACAATCTTGAATCAAAAAGGCAAAGATGTTATATGTGTCTATGTAGCCATTGGTCAAAAAGCTTCTTCTGTAGCTCAAGTAGTCAATAATTTTCAGGATCGCGGTGCGATGGAATATACCATTGTAGTAGCAGAAAATGCTAATTCTCCCGCTACTCTACAGTATCTTGCTCCTTATACCGGAGCAGCCTTAGCTGAATACTTCATGTATCGCAAACAGCATACTTTAATTATTTATGATGATCTTTCCAAGCAAGCCCAAGCTTATCGGCAAATGTCTCTATTGTTACGAAGACCACCAGGCAGAGAAGCGTATCCCGGAGATGTTTTTTATTTGCATTCACGGCTTTTAGAAAGAGCAGCTAAATTGAGTCTACAATTGGGTGAAGGGAGTATGACTGCTTTACCGATCGTTGAGACCCAAGCCGGAGATGTCTCTGCTTATATCCCTACTAACGTCATTTCTATCACAGATGGGCAGATATTTTTATCAGCGGATCTGTTCAACGCCGGAATTCGACCAGCAATCAATGTGGGAATCTCTGTATCCAGAGTAGGCTCTGCAGCTCAGATCAAAGCTATGAAACAAGTAGCTGGTAAATTGAAATTAGAATTGGCTCAATTTGCAGAATTAGAAGCTTTTGCACAATTTGCTTCTGATCTTGATAGAGCTACTCAGAATCAATTAGCAAGAGGTCAGCGGTTGCGTGAACTGCTCAAACAATCTCAATCATCCCCATTATCAGTTGAAGAACAAGTAGCTACTATTTATACCGGAGTTAATGGATTTTTAGACGTATTAGGCGTTGAACAAGTGAAAAGATTTTTAGTCCAATTGCGTGAGTATGTAACAGTTAATAAACCGGAATTCGGTGAGATTATTCGTTCTACCAAGATGTTTACCGAACAAGCAGAAACCTTTTTGAAAGAAGCTATTAAAGAGCATACTGAATTATTCTTACTTCAAGAAAAATAAATTGTGAAGAATCATTTTTATAGATCTTATCTTTTTATTTTTCTAATAAAAAAGATTGATCAGTAATTGGTTGTAATTACTAATAGATCGTATTTATTATTTGATCAAAATATTGAAATACGTCCAATAGGATTCGAACCTATACAAAAGGTTTAGAAGACCTTTGTCCTATCCATTAGACGATGGACGCTTTCTTTTTATTACTTCTTGCATCATAGTCATCGGGTAGACATTCGATGCTAGAAACTGTGAACAAACACACAAAGATCCTTCCTGGTTTGTTATCTGTAACCAAGGATTAGATCTGAAACAAAAAATAGAGAGAAACAAATGTTGATATTTGAAAGAGAATATTGTGGATCAATCTTATTATTCAATGATTAAATACGATTAGCGGGTAGCGGGAATCGAACCCGCATCAGTAGCTTGGAAGGCTAAGGGTTATAGTCGATGCTAATCAATAGATTAGCACCTCTAATGCAGAACCGAACGCGAAGATCTCTCTTCATTTGGCTCCTCAATGGGCTTAGAAACAAAAATAACAATAGAAAAAGAGATAGAAGAGATAAGTAATTAGAAATAGAAATATTTCTATGTAGAGTCCTGGAATATTATATCTCTTAGATTGATAAGGATCTGATTTGATTCCACTTTATCTATCTTGTTTTTTTGCCTACTAAAAGGGATTTTGCAATTGAAAAGAGAAGCAAAACACCCATACATAGCATCTATGTAGGTTCTTCTTCCTTGTATGTTAGAAAAGGGAGATATACTTCTTAGATGATCCTTGTGCAAAAGAAATAATATCCTCAGTCTTCTTTTTCTTTATTCCTGCCTATATCAATCAGATTAATGAAACTGAGTCAATCTAAAGGCTGAATAAATAAGTGAGTATTTCTTCCAATTAATTCGTTCCTTATTTTTATTGATCTGTATCCTTAGGATAATAGGATTTTACCGAGTTAAACAACGAAATCAGTAAGAAATCAATGCTTGATACTCCTGGTAAACCAGGTTTAATCCTTTCTCTAATAACTATTGGGTTGGGATTTCTTATCTTATTGGATTCGATATTTAGTAACGATAAAACAGATATTTTAGATCACTATCCATAGATCTGTTACTCATTAATTTTGAGACTCTTGAGTCTCCAGATTATTCCGCTCTAGTATTCCGAGACTTAGATTTATAAAGTGTAATCTTTATGGGAGATAGGAATAATAGGAATATTGTTATCTATACTAACATCTCTTATAGGAAGTCTCTTAACTCCAGTAGAAATAAGGATTCTTGATCGAGTAGAAAATCAATCTGAAAGATCCTTTAACTACTTGATCTAAGTCTCAAAACGAATCACACTTTTACCACTAAACCATACCCGCCGTGTTACAATTATACCTTAAAAAACATCTATATTTATATATTTAATAATGATATCTGACTAAAATTGATAGAGTGAGATAGTAATAAAAGAGGAGAAGGGAGATTCTCTAATCTAAGTCTTCATCTCCGGAATCCAGTGTTCGATAGAAAATTAGCCTGTTTCCGGAGACGATATTAAATAATCACAGATTTCCCTTCCGAGCTGCTGATAAAGCAATTACTAACGGTCCTGATGCAACTATTAATGCTAAAACAGTAAGCTGTGCAATGATTTCTAAATTCATTATTACCTCTTGATTATTTTCAGAAATGTCTATCAGGGTTTAGAATCCTTTTACTATACCTTTGTATTCTTCTTATTTATCTTTATCTATTAGGTAGACTTTATCTTGAGCAGAACGGTTGTTTGATCCTCTATAGCCATGAGGATTTTGAATTAGTACAATAAACAATAATGTAATGATTCATGCGAATAAGTAAGAGGAGCCTCGTCTATTGTTTCTCATCTCTTAAAAAAATAATTGGGGAGATAATGAGCTAATGACATCAATCTCGGACGGTCAAATTATTCTTGCTCTCATTGGTGCTTTTGTAACAAGTCTCTTAGCTATAAGATTGGGTTCTGCACTTTATCAATAATTGATCCGTATTGTCTAGAAGGACAGCCTGGCTATTTATGGCTAGGCTGAAAAATATTCAAATTAAAGAGAATGAAGAGAGAAATCAATTTTTATAAATCCAAAGATTCAATTGATTGGCATAAAGCTGAGTAAATTCAATCTTCCATTCATTCTTAATGGTTTTTTTTATCAAGCAGCATATTTATGGAATTACAATATAGATCCTTATATCTTCTAGCTTGATGATAGAATGGAAATGATCTCCCTGTTTGGAGAGATGGCCGAGAGGTTGAAAGCGTCGGATTGCTAATCCGTTGTACAATACTTTGTACCGAGGGTTCGAATCCCTCTCTCTCCCAATAATGAATCCTGATCTAAAAAACAGGATAAGCACAAACAGTAGACTATGAGACTAAACTTATTCTTTCCGTCCAGGATTACGCCCAGGATCGTTTGATAAGAATCCAAAAACAAAAAGAGAGACAAAAAAGATAACTACTGTATAAACAAATAGCTTAAGGGTAAGCATGACCTAATCTCCATGATCATAACTAGAGGTAAAACAGAATGGAACGTATCTGGAATATTTATACCACACTTATCTCTTCTTTGGAAAATCAAATTTATCTCCTGATAGGATAGATCTTCGTAATGATTATATAGAATCATTTATTAAAGTCATTTATCCTACTAGGTCACGATGCTTTGTAACTATTGTGAGTACAGAGAATTGAGAATCGATTCATCAGGATTAGAAGTTTGTTTGAAACCCAGTAATAATTAATAGTAATCAGAATGTCTAGCAGAATTAATTGTCAAAAGAGATATTGTTTCTTTTTCTTTTTTCAATCAACAATATAGATTAACAAATAGTAATAATATAGAGTGAAGAGCTTATGCATTCTACTGGTTCTTGTGTTCTCTCGTATCTTGCCAATTTTTTGCAACTCCTGTCTTCTTGTTTTCTATTCTTTGTGAGATATTATTAATCCCACTCAGACAAAAGAAATGTGGTTTGTTTTGTTTTATTATCGGAAGCTTACAGCAGCTTGCCATACAAAAGCTAAGAGAAGAAACAGCACTGGTATTACTGGCATTACATCTACAATTGGGTCAAAAATAGCATAAGCTTCGGGTAGCTTAACAAAAAAAGCATTATTCAATCGAAAAGAATCCCCCATATCTATATAGATATTAAGCAGAGTTATCATTTATATTCTCCAATGATAAAAATTCTCTTTTAATACAATGAAATAAAATTAGAATAGAATTATTAATCGGTTGAATCATTAAGTATATTTCCATAAGTAAATATTCTTACAAATTCTCAATTCTAATATATAGGAAAAGTATTCTATGTTACCCTATCGAAGGAACCGGTTGATTTATTTATAAATGAGATTTTCAACGGAAAACTGTTCTTTTTTTTTCCTTTTGGAAGGAGGATATTATCTTCATACAACTGATTTATAAAGAAAACAACGACTGGATTGACAGAAGCTATAAGGTATGGCATATTCATTATATCTCCCATTCTTGGGGCGTGGCCAAGTGGTAAGGCAGCGGGTTTTGGTCCCGTTATTCGGAGGTTCGAATCCTTCCGTCCCAGATTCTGTGTAAGCTGTAGAAAAACATGTTACCTACTTATGTTATGAAAAGGTACTGAAAAACATCAAAAAGACTCTTCTCTTCTGTCTCATGTTTTATCTTTTCAACTCTGGATAGATCTTCTAAATCATATTATATTATGATGATTAGTTAAATATAGCAATAGATTTCCCTTTGACGCGGAAGAAAAAGATAATGGAAGTGATCTATGAAATTAGCTTATTGGATGTATGCTGGACCGGCTCATATTGGTACTCTGCGGATAGCCAGTTCTTTCCGGAATGTGCACGCTATAATGCATGCACCCCTGGGAGATGATTATTTTAATGTAATGCGATCTATGTTAGAAAGAGAAAGAGATTTCACTCCAGTAACTGCTAGTATAGTAGACCGTCATGTATTGGCACGTGGGTCTCAAGAAAAGGTTATTAACAATATAAATCGAAAAGATGAGGAATAACGTCCCGATCTGATTGTCCTTACACCTACATGTACGTCTAGTATCTTACAAGAAGATCTACAAAACTTTGTAGATCGAGCTTCTATTAATTCGGTATCTGATGTAATTCTTGCAGATGTTAATCATTATCGAGTCAATGAGCTTCAAGCAGCAGATCGAACTTTGGAACAAATAGTTCGGCATTGCCTGGATAAAGCTCGTAACCAGAATGGATTGAATTGCTCTGTAACAGATAAGCCTTCAGCAAACATTATCGGGACCTCTACTTTAGGATTTCATAATCAACATGATTGCCGTGAATTGAAACGTTTATTGCAAGATTTGGGAATCGTAGTCAATCAAGTAGTGCCAGAAGGAGGATCTCTAAAGGAATTAAAAGATTTACCAAGAGCTTGGTTCAATATAATTCCTTATCGTGAAATTGGTCTAATGACAGCAATACTCTTGGAAAAAGAGTATGGAATGCCTTATATATCGACCACTCCTATGGGGATCTTGGATACAGCTGACTTTATTCGACAGATTGAAATACATATGAATGCCTGGAATTTTCTATTACCAAACGGGAGTGTTCATTATAAACCATACATTGAGAATCAAACAAAATTTGTTTCTCAAGCAGCTTGGTTCTCAAGATCTATTGATTGTCAGAATTTAGCTGGTAAAGAGGCAGTAGTTTTTGGTGACGCAACTCACGCTGCTTCAATTACTAAAATACTTGTCAAAGAGATGGGAATTCACGTTAGTTGTTCAGGCACTTACTGTAAACATGACACAAAATGGTTTATTGAGCAAGTCCAAGGTTTATGTGATGAGGTACTTATTACCGAAGATCATACCGAAGTTGGAGATACGATAGCTTGTATCCAACCTTTTGCTATATTTGGAACTCAGATGGAGCGCCATATTGGTAAACGGCTTGATATTCCAAGTGGAGTGATTTCTTCACCAGTTCATATTCAGAATTTTCCTCTTGGATATCGGCCTTTCTTAGGTTATGAAGGAACTAATCAAATAGCTGATCTAGTTTATAACTCATTCACTCTAGGTATGGAAGATCATCTATTAGATGTATTTGGTGGTCACGATACCAAAGAAGTCATTACCAAAATGTTGTCTACAGATACAGACTTGGATTGGACTGCCGAGAGTCAATCGGAACTGAATAAGATTCCTGGTTTTGTAAGAGGGAGAGTCAAGAGAAATACGGAGATCTTTGCAAAACAAAATAATATTACAAAGATTACAGTTGATGTAATGTATGCAGCTAAGGAGAAATTGAGTTAGTAATCCTTTTTGTTCTAAGCAGTAAAACATGTTCAATGAGGATAATTGATATATCGATTTATTACCTAATATTATACAGATAATAAATATATTGGTGTCTCTCATTCCAATCACTTTTGTAATAAAGAATATCTAATAATCAATAATACTTATCTTGATATTATGGTAAAACCTCGTTTAAAACGATATGGTGGAAAGCAACGTGTGGCTCGAGCGCCGGGATCATTGTTGCGGAAACTATTAACCGCCATTTCCGAATTTCAGGAGATGTTCTTATTCTCAACATTTGATAAGATTATTATCTAGTGAAACTTGAGTAGCATCTTGATTGTATCGAAATTCACACTTTGCGGATACCTCTTTGATCGGGGATAAAAATCTATGGTTAATTTAGATAACAAAGGCTACTGAGCTTCGCTGATCCACAATTAGAATAAGAAGTGCAATTATCAGGAGATTCCATTATATTCTTATCTGGGTTGAATAGGTCTTATCAAGATAAGAATATTCAATACTCGGATTCTAATAGAGTCTGGAATCTTTTTAACTAAGCGCAAGCATTGGACTATTCTTTCTTGAACATAATTTTTCTTTCTTATGGTTTGATCTTAATGAGCTCTGTTGCTATTAACTCATAATTTCAAAAGCCTTCGGAGTAAAGTTTCAACCTAAAGATTAATAGAGTTGATCCACGAACGAGATAATACCAGAATACAAGGTTGAATTGATCGATTCTATAGTTATTGGATTTTTTTCACAATATTAAAAAATAATTGATTAAAGATAACTCGAGAGGCAAATGGTAATCTAGAAATTTGCCAAAGCAGACATGAGTTAAGGGCATTTTTTTATCAAATCACAAAGAAATAAAATAGAGGGTTCGATAGTTGCTACTACTTTCTTTTCTTGTGAGTACTAGAGTAATAGCTCAAGCCGTATGAAATCAAAATTTCATATACGGTTTCATAGGGGGGACAGATCTCTTTTCTGTACCTATCCTAATAGATTACTTATCGAATAATTGCAATTGATGTTCAATCGCGAAGGCAAGGGAAAGCCATAAAAGAGGTTGGATTTTATAATCCACGAAGCGGTCATATTAAATTGGATGTTTCTGCTATTACTTCTTTCGTTAAGAAGGGAGCTCAAACAACTCAAACTGTTCATGATATAATAAGACGAGCTAACGTGCTTCAATAGGTCGAAATGAATCTTTAGGAGAATCAAATGGGCTCAGTTTATATTCTTTCACAAATGCTCTTCTACTATCCCTTTCTTTTCTTCTTATTTTATATCTATATAATATTTGTAATTCCTCTAAAGAGTCATTTTTCTATAAAGGAGTGCTGGCTGTCTATCAAATCTTTTTTTGAGACGGATTATTCTAGAATCATAGATTCTTTGAGGAATGGAAATAGTAAAAAGCATTAGTACATAAAAGAATCAAAAGATAGCAATAGAAATAGAAGTAGAAACGGTTTACAACTCTTCAAAAAATGGATTCTTACTTTGTCGGTTATGATTTTATATCTTTGCCTATACGATCGAATTAATAGCTATAACCCTATACAGAACATTTACTAGTGTTTCTAACAGCAGATACTTACTTTAAAAGTCTTTACTTTGACATTGGATTGGTTATAAAAATAATTGACAATCGCCTAACGATAAAGACCGAATAATCTTTGCTCTCAACCCCATCTAGGTTGAGAGCTCATTTAATTTTTGAAATGAATTGTATAGATTCTTTTTACAGATATGGATTCACAAGATCTGTAGATTTTATCATGTGAAATCTTTACAATCGAGAGGTTATTTGTATGGGAACTGGATATCGATTGTTGTCCAAATTTGAAAGGTTACGCAGCAGAAAGACGATAGATCCAATGCGGGGATATTTCTTGTATTCTCTTCTTTTGCAAGATGATCTTTATTATTCGATTGTTTCTACTCGTTCTTCAACTAGACTAAGTATGGATTCCAAAGAAGAATCTGATCTTTCTAAAAGGTATAGTGTAATAGCTATAAAACGTCTCATTAAAGCAATTCGGCAACAAAATTTATCAGGGATTTTCTTTTCAGAAAATGATTCAATCTGATTCGGCAGTTCAAACTATATGTCTTTTGATTTACTTTCAAAAGGAATATGCTCAATCTTGGAAATATTTCTCTCATCTCGCATAGAATCTTTATTGATAAGAGAAGTTAACCAATGGAAAAGTTCTCGATCCAATCATTCAGTATTTCCATTTTTTGAAGACAGATTTCTGCATTCCAATTGTGCTCTAGAACTAAAAACACCTCATAATCTCCATTCAGAGGTTTCTATTCGAATGTTTCGACAGCGAATCAAAGATGCTCCGTTTCTACACCTACTAAGATTGATTTTTCATAATTGTATTATCCCTGGTTTTTCAATAGATTATCCTCTTCAAGATAGAAATAATAGTTTATCCATCTTGGTATGGAATCTCTATATGTATGAGATTGAATCATTGATAGTGCCTTTATGGAAGCAATTCTCTATGCTCCAACTGAGGTATCTTATCTATCTAGTCGATTCCAATAATCTACTTCGAAAACAGAACCAAATTGGTAGATCTTTTTTTATTAAATTAAAAAATTCTACTCGTGTTACTAGAAGCTTCTGTGTTCATTATGGAAGATATGAAAATTGTTCTCTTATCATTCTTAAAGGAACTAAAAATTCCTCAAAAAAATGGATCTATTTTATTTTAAAGTTTGCAGAATTTCATTCTCATCGTTGGCTTCATTCCTATCGAATGTGTCTCAGGGGATTGTCGAGGGTTTGCGTTTTATTCTTGGGTTATATACTAGGTGTTCAATCGAGAATCAGCGAAGTTAGAGTTGGAACCATGAAAGATTCGTATAGCACTCTTTCTATTGTTAAGGAATCATTCTTTCAAGCCCCAATAATGCTTCTAATAAGGTATATGCAACGAGAGAGCTTTTGTAATAGTTCTGTATGCCCCGTTAGCAGATCAGCTTGGACTGCGTTGACTGATGCTGAGATCCTCAGAAGATTTATTCGGATTTGGAAGAGTATATCTATCTATTATAGTGGATCAAAAAATAGATCTAATTTATATAGGTTACGGTACATACTACGATTCTCGTGTGGTAAAACTTTAGCTTGTAAGCACAAAGGAACAATACGTACGATTCGGCGAAGATTCGATTTAAGAGTGTTTCCCAGCAGCAATTTTTCTTTTTTAAGAGACTCTAAGATATCTGATTTATTGCAGAATGATATCTTCAAGAATCAGAGATTCTGGTATTTAGAGATGACTCATTTCTTCCTATTAGATAGTTTATGAGGTGCGATGTAAATCATTTCTTTGAGTGTTTAGAATAAACATCAATAGAAACAGCTGAAAGACAAAATACTGCCTTCACTAAAAAGTAACTACAGCATTGATAAGTTTTGCTTACTTTAGAGTCGTAAATGACACGAGATATCGCTTATATCGATTTGACAAGTTCTAGATTGAAGCGTTAAGTGCTATTTAATTATTAACTGTAATCTGAAAAGTATCATTAACAAGCAAGACGCTAGGTACTCTATGTGGAGTCAGAACAATCAATTGTTGCTATCTACCTATATTTGTTATATAGTTGATATTCTGTCTTTTTTCTCTCTTTAATCTACATCTCTCTTTAATCTACATATGAATCTATATATGCTATAGCAATAGTTTCTATATTATTAGTATTATAAGAGGATTGCCAATATTTTTATGTTATTAGATTCCAGATAACAAAAAAAAAGCATAGACACTATTGGATTGGTAGTGAGAAACTTTTTGAATTTCTACTGGTTTTTAATACTCAATCAAGATAAGTTGACACAAATATAATTCTATGCTATACTTATAATCAACAAGCTTATGGCTTGGGGACTCACTAATTATCTTGAAAACCAAAAATTACCATGACCGCAACTTTAGAAAGACGCGAAAGCGCAAGCCTATGGGGTCGCTTCTGCAATTGGATCACTAGCACCGAAAATCGCCTTTATATTGGTTGGTTTGGTGTTCTAATGATTCCTACCCTTTTAACCGCAACCTCTGTATTCATCATTGCTTTTATCGCAGCTCCTCCTGTCGATATTGATGGTATTCGTGAGCCTGTTTCTGGTTCTTTGTTGTACGGAAACAACATTATCTCTGGTGCTATCATTCCTACTTCTGCAGCTATTGGTCTACATTTTTATCCAATCTGGGAAGCAGCTTCTGTTGATGAATGGCTATACAATGGTGGTCCTTACGAACTGATTGTTCTTCACTTCTTACTTGGTGTAGCTTGCTATATGGGTCGTGAGTGGGAACTTAGTTTCCGTTTAGGTATGCGTCCTTGGATTGCTGTTGCGTATTCAGCTCCCGTCGCAGCTGCTGCAGCAGTATTCCTAATCTATCCACTTGGTCAAGGAAGTTTCTCTGACGGAATGCCTCTAGGTATTTCTGGTACTTTCAATTTCATGATTGTTTTCCAGGCTGAGCACAACATCCTTATGCATCCCTTCCACATGTTGGGTGTAGCTGGCGTATTCGGCGGCTCTCTATTCAGTGCTATGCATGGTTCTTTGGTAACTTCTAGTTTGATTAGAGAAACTACTGAGAATGAGTCTGCTAATGCAGGTTACAAGTTCGGACAAGAGGAAGAAACTTACAATATTGTAGCTGCTCACGGTTATTTTGGTCGTTTGATCTTCCAATATGCTAGCTTTAATAATTCTCGTTCTCTACATTTCTTCTTAGCTGCTTGGCCTGTAGTAGGTATCTGGTTTACCGCTTTGGGAATCAGCACCATGGCATTCAATCTGAATGGTTTTAACTTCAACCAATCTGTGGTTGATAGCCAAGGTCGTGTTATCAACACTTGGGCTGATATCATCAACCGTGCTAACCTAGGTATGGAAGTTATGCATGAACGCAATGCTCATAATTTCCCTCTAGACTTAGCTTCTGTTGAAGCTCCTTCTGTAAACGGATAACACCTATCTTGTTCTGCAGTTTTACCAAGTACCAATACAAAGAGTTGGTACTTGGTAGTATAAAGATACTAATAAAATAGCATTAGCATTTCCTTTATGATTCTATTTTAATTAAGGGGGTTTTCAATAATGATTCAAAATATATTTTCAGAGACAGATAATAATATAGTATCATATATTACTCGCTAATGATGTTCCAGAATGTTTTTGTATCTTGAGATATCTCTTGTCTTTAATTGTCTTAATTCTTAAAAAGACAAGCTTTGCTCATCCAAATACAAATAGAAGTTCTATACGGAGAAAGGGCGGACGTAGCCAAGTGGATTAAGGCAATGGATTGTGGATCCATTACGCGCGGGTTCAATCCCCGTCGTTCGCCCAGTAGATTGAAATTGGTTTGAATAGTGTGTTCTAATTATTGGTAGTTAGGGGTCTTTTTGTTCCAGTAATAAAAGGAACATGAATATCCTTCCTAAGTATTAAATTGTCTGGCCTTTGGAGGCTAACCATTATTAAGTAATAATAGTAAGATTATCAATTTAATGTATATTAATTTAATGTATAAGTGAATCATTCAATAGATTGAATAGGAAGAATAATCAATTGAAGCTTGAATCTTCGGACATTATCTATATAATAGAATCTAATAAACAGATAGTATTCATCACATAATACAGTATGAAGAAAAAGAGTAATTTGTCAGAGGTGGGGGAAAAGAGAGTAAGAGATCCGTCTTCTCTATTTGGGTTCTTAGGATTAATAGAAACAAATCGATCTTATTTGTTCTTTCCATCATAGAAAATCGAAGCGAGAAAAGATTCTTAGTCAAAATGTTATATGTATTTGAACCTTTTATTAAACTATTTGATCCATGAATTTTGAATCCATTATTCTTAAAAGATCTACATAATATAATAGAGCAGTATACTAAGCTTATCGTGGTAATTCTATTTGTATCAGCATTACCAATATCTATGTATCATTTAAGTAAGACAAGTCTATCTAAGAGATCTGACACTATTCTAGCAGACAGTTTGTCTTTACAAGATATAGAACTGAGAGAAGAAAGATATAAGGATTATGTGTTTTTAAGTATCAGAGATCTATTCACTCTATGGAGGACAAAGCGATATTCCAAACGTTCTGATATTACACTCAAACCTCTCTCGTTGGTGGATGACCCTCCACTGTTTTTCATAACAAGAGGAATCAAACATGATTGTAATAATTTCTTTCAAGACTACAATGAATCTAATCTGTTCTTTGAATCGTTAAAGTTAGATTATAATGGAAATCAAAAAGGAGCTCTTATCCTATGCATCTATGCAAAGGTGAGATATAGCTCAATGAATCGATTGACTAAATTGATGTTGGTTTTTAATAGATTGAAGCTTATGTCTAAAAAAGGGATAGTTCATAAAATGATGGATTCTGGTTCTCCCTTTCGGGCTCATTTCGACGAGATATATAAGATTTATGTGAGTTCTTATTTTCTTGAATTATATCAACAAAACAGAATAATCTCTTTTTGCTTAATTTATTTTCTTTTTCTATATGATTGTTTCTCGATATATATATCCCAATTAAGATATCAATCCCTCAACTGGACAGGGGGTAATCGATATATTAATGTAATGAGATTCTCAACTCGAGCTGATCTGGTAGGCTGGAAAGAGAACACAAATTATTTATTTAACAGATTCAATATTATTCGAATTGCTGCAATTTTTGAGTATATAAAAGGTCGATTAATCATACATAGATCTCTTAGTATTAGTAAAAATGTAGACTCTTCTTCTCTCGAGAGAGTTTTTACAAGATTTAGATCTGATTTAGATAGATCGATTGATTATATATCAAGCATAAGGGATAGATTGCTCGACTATATAGGTATATCTAGAAGGAATATTAATTGCAAATATTCTCCTAGATTTTCCAACGAATTATTCTTTTGGCGGGTTATTTTTTGTAGAATTATAGCAAAAGATGTTCTGAGCAATATGGTTGAATCTTTTCTATCTAAATTGAGGAAGAGACATCTTTTATTGCCTGATTTCTTTTTAGAGTTACTTAATGTTGATAAAGATAGATATATTTTCAAAGAGTTCTTTAAGAGAAAGGATAGCTTCCTATTTGAGTTTGAAATGCTACAGGATTGCGATCTACTTAGGAATAGTTTGGATTTGGAAATCTATTTAAAAAATGATAATAATAAGAAGAATCAATCTCGAAATAATAAGACATATTCTAATATAACACGTTATACCCCAATAATAGGAAGGGATTATTCCCACGGAAGTTCCAGTAAGAGTTATTTCACTGTTTTATATTATTCTTTTCTAAACTTTCAAAATGGGAAAGCTATGCCATCTCTTTTTCTTTTAATGGGTGAGTATAGAGTCCTATCGCGTATTAAGCCCCAAATGTCTGATTTATTATTATTAGAGTTATGCCAACAAACAGAAGAGATAACTGTTAATTATTTAACAATTAATTCTCTTGTCAAAAACAGATATGAGACATCAATCTGTTTACAAGATTGTTTTTTCTTACAAAATAGAATAAGTTCTCTTGATTCAAAGAAGGATTTATTTATTTTGGAAAACAATTCAATTGAGAACCAACCTTCTATAGTGTATGATTGCAAACCGGAAATTCATGAAATGTCTTATTGGTTCAAAAGACTATCATTACATAGAAGCATAGCATCAGTATTTGTAAAGAGAAGTAAAGCTTTGTATAAAGATATTATATTTAGGGATATCCAAGACGAACCCAGCAAAATATCCCATGTCGTCAATTTCAATGAATTGTTAAATTATTTGAACACATATAGGGATCGTTTTTTCTTCTTGAGAGATGAGGTCTGCCAGAAATGGAATCTATTTAGAGAATATATGCCTTGGTTCTTTACTTCCAACTGGTGGAAATATTTTTATGAATTGATTATTGATACATATCCAGAAATATTACTAAATTTTACCAATAAATACAATTTGAGTTCTTTCAAGATCTCGAGCGAAAGCAATAATCCTAGAACCGATCGTCTTTTAGGTCTCAAGATCAGATTCAAGTTAGATTTCATTAATAGAATATTGACTAACCTTGACCTTGCTGTTATCAAAGAAATTACTGATCAAAGCAAGACAACGTGTTCGTCATGGTTAAGATTGAGATGTCTAAATAGACCCATCTTATCTTGTTTCCTTCTGTTATTAGTAGTTTTTATTCTATTTCTTAATAATTATTTGTCTACAATTCTAGGTTTCGATTCTTTTCATCTATGGAATCATTATCGTACTATTAGATATTTAATAGACCCAAAACGCGGATTTTATCTTCAAAAAGTAATGTACTCGTCTTCGACGAAGCAAATGCAGACAAGATTCTTAGTAATCCATTCTTTAAAGAGATTCTTGAACTATATGAACAATATATTCTTTTATCTTTTCTTGAAGAGTAGATTGGATATTTGGATACTTGAAAGAGCGAGTTCTGATACTCTTAGGATTAAGAAGCAATTATTGACTCAATATCTTGTGACAAATAAGACTATTTCTAAATATGTGAATGGATCAAGCATCGATTATATTGATTATTTAGATTTATTGATGAAATTTCAGAATAATTCTTCTCTGCAAGAGGGATTTCATCTTCTATCTTATTTGCCTCAATTCTGTCAAAACGGTTTATTGAATCACAAAACCCGTAAATCTGATATTGCCGAAAAGTGGGTTCTTTCTGCTCTCGAAAGAAATATATTATTTCCAACAATAGTGAAATCAAAACGTGTTTCAGATATCTCATATAATACTATACCTATTTCATTTCATTCAGGATTATTACCAATAAAAGGGATCTTATTAGTAGGACCTATAGATTCTGGGCGATCTTTTATGGTTAGGAATATAGCATCTAATTCTTCTCTTCCATTAATAAAGATATCACTAAGAAAGTTCTTGTATAATAGATCATTCCTTACTAATATACGTGGAAGATTTATTTCTAAACAGAGCGTACATAGATTAAATCTTATGTTTGAGATAGCAAAAGAATTATCTCCTTGTATAATATGGATTCAAGATATTCATGAATTGAATGTTTATCGCTTTTATCATAGATTAGAAGCTAATCCAAGATTCTTACTTTGTTTGTTATTAAAAAGGATTGGTAATGATCATAGAGAATCTTGCAGTCTTAACAATCTTGTTATTGCATTTACTAATTTGCCACGAAAGTTGGATCCAGCCTTAATAGCCCCTAATCGTTTGAATCAACTTATAAATTTTCGAAGACTTACTGGGCAGCAACGCTGCAAAGATTTATCTATGTTGTTGCATATCAAAGGTTTTGAAGCAGAAGATAAATCATCGCTTCTTGAAACAATGGGTTTTATAACAATGGGTTATAATAAAAGGGATATTTTTTATTTAGCTAATGAGGCATTATTAATAAGTAATTCCATAAAGAGTCAAAATATTATATATAGCGATACCATACAACTTGCTTTGTATCGTCAGAATTCGATAGTTAATAGCATAGGCAATAAGAACGGATCTAGCCCGGGAATTGAAATAGTTTCGTACAATATAGCAAAATTATTTCTGAAAAATAATTTGTTAAAGATTCCGTTTACAGATCTTTCTTTTATTAATAGTAATATTTTCAAAAAGAAATTTTATTATTTGCATAATTGGTATTTAGAACCCTTTAGCACTGAGTCGGCATTCAATGAATTGTCTATACTACCATATATCTTGTTTCTACTAGCTGGATTAGCAGCTCGTGATTGTTGGTTCAAGATGGACGTGGTAAAGAAAGAGAATCTTCTTGGAATCCATAAGGCTGAAGAGAATGATTTTCATTTAGCTTGTGGTATTCTTGAAATTCTTTCAACAGATTTCTTTTGCTCCGAAATTAATCGAAGTATAGATGAAAAAACTTGTCCTCCTTTCGTTTCTCTTATTGCACACAACTGCTCTTCGAGCATAATTGTTTCTAGTTATTGCTCTAAGCCTGTAAAGGAGGATATGTCTAATAGTAAGCAATACCCGGTTCAAAAAGATTCAATAATCACAGGGGCTATACATAAGATTGATTGGTCTCCTAAGTTGTGGTATCTTAGTTTTAGGCGTAGTCGGAGTTTTGAATCTGTAAGGTTGTTATCTGAGTTTAATAGTTTAATAGATATCTTTTTATTTTTTCAAGATCAAGGGCAAATCCCTCAACGAGATTTTGATTTCAACAAAATCAAAGATAGGCAAACAAGACTTTATAAAGAGAACAAATACTTTTTCAGTTATAAAAGATCTTTAGGAAACTTGAGGAAGAGAGAAATAAAGAGATTGCAAAATCAACTAGATAACATATTGTTGCGTGAGAGGTTCTTGGGACTAGGGATTTCTGAATTATGTAATCAATATAAAACCCAATCAAATTTATCCTCTTATCAATCGATTATTTTATTAGGAAAACAATTTGTATGGGATCCTGTAGTTTCAATTTATGTAGATTATAATATTCTTTCTTCATATCGTCATTTAGGAGTAAAACAAGAATTAGTGCGAAGACTTTATATAACTTATGGTATAAGAAGAGAACGTGAAAAACATTTTTCAAATAAGAAAATAAAATCTTTTTTTCTTTATCATGGATATGATCGTAAATCTATAGCTGATTTATCCACCAATAAGTGGAATAATTATTCTTTAGGTGAAGAACACTATTTTGAATATAATAGTATTATTCAATCTATTTATATAAATTTGCAATATCCACAGCTATTTGCTCCCATTCATTTATATCAATCTATATTGATAGAAGATTTTCAGGAGAGGTTTATAAATTCTAGTGTTTTAATTTCTAGAGAGAGGTGGTTGAAATGGAACAACATGTATTCAAAATACTTTCTTACTTATAATATGTTATTTGAAAGTTATGAGTATCTATCCCGGTTATCTCGGTCTAGA